GATACAACAGATTCAAAGGAAGGTGGTAAAAACTTTTTAAATTCTTCAGAATATTTATTGATGAAATTTGGATTTGGAACTATCCAAAAATCATTAGATTTCTGCTGAGATTGATAATAACTAGCTCTTTCTCTTAAAACTTCTTCTAGAGGTTCTTCACGAAATAAAAAATCTTTAGTTGCAACGATAAAATAGTATTTCATAGTTTAATTTCCTATTGTTTTTTAATTTGATTATAACAATTTGTTTAGAAATAAATTTCTAAACAAATAAATTTTTTAGAACAAATCATCTTTGCTATCTACCATTGTTCTAGCCACTGTTTTACTAATCAATAGAATTTGTGGATTCTTTTTCTTTAAAACATAATATACGCAATTATACACTAAAGCACATAATGTTACAAAAATTAATGGTGAAACAATTGATTGTGAAATTACAAAAAGTAAATCTTCAAATTTTTGAATTAAGTTAGAACAATTTGTCATTAGAATTTCATCATATAACTGTGCATATAATGTTCGAAATGGTGGTCCAATTTTTGTATCAAACTTATGGTTATATAACCATTGAGTAAAACCTAAATACATATCAAATGGTAATACAAGATATTCTTGAATTAATTCTAATGCAAATTGGAAAGAGAAAAACGAGAAAGCAACTGTCCCATTATATGCTATTTCATAAGGTATTTTTAAAGCTTGATAACCAGATGGGAAAATTAAGTAATAAATATACAAAATCCAAAACTTTGAGTCTGAATCCACTATACCAAAGACTCTTTTAAATACTGTTAATAAATAAGGTATTTTTCCAAAAATCCCTAATAAAGAACGATTTATTATTACATTATCACCAATAGGAATAAAACACACTAAAGCATGATTTAGTAAGGCGAAAAATGGTGCAGCATAAAGTAAAGTTACTAGAATAATTCTTTTTGAATATTCATATAAAAAGTTTTTAATGCTTGATTTATCAAAAGAAAATCCCCTTACATTTTGGAGTAGCTTTTTATAAAGACTATTCAAGTTGGATTGTAAATATTTAAACAAAAATTTAATTTGATCATTAAATTTGTTCTTATTTTGCCTAAATTCCAAACGAGTTTTTATTGAATTTAGTATAAGTCTTTTTAGTAATTTAAGATATACTAATAAATACTGTTTTATTGATATTTTATATTGTAGATAAGTCGAGTTATAAGATATTGATTTAAGCTTTTTTTTTATTCTAGAAAAATAACTTAATAGAATTTGAGACTTAATTTTTTTCTGCTGAAGATAGTTAAATCTATAGGAAAAATAAACCGCTAATAATGTCAATTTATTAAAAGACAACTTATTTCTATTTATAGAATTTTTAGTAAAACTTAAGGTTTTATTAATTTCAAAATTATTTTTGAGTAATTTAAAATAATTTATTCTAATTAACAATTTTTTTTTTGTTTTTATATTGGATATAAGATTTGGTGATTTAAAAAGTGTCATTTTTGAGGATTTTAAAAGTTAATTAATTTTTGAAAAGTTTTTTAATTCTTTTTTAAGAAACTATACGTTAAATTTTACGTCTAAACTTACTCAATTAATATTTAGGTATTTATTTTGTTGTTATATTATACATAAATTTGATCTAGTCACGATTTTGTTACAAAGTTATAGTTAAGTATTTTTCAATCCAATATTTTTAATTAAAACTGGAATAAAAAAGTGATAAATTTGCTATTTAACTATTAATAATGAATTTCAATAAATAAAAATTCATGTAAAAATATGAAATTTATTCTTGTCGATTATACTTAAAAATTTTTTAGTCTATAAAGTTAAATACATTTATGCTTTCTAAGCCACAAAAAATTTTCAGCAAATCTGGTATTCCTAGTAAATATTATGAGATGATGCAAAATATTTTAGAACTAGAGGATTCAGTAAAAAAATTAGATGATAATCAGATACAAGCTAAAATAGTGGAGCTTAAAAAAGAATATAATTCTAAACCTGATAATAAAAATTCGGTTGTTAAAAGCTTTAGTCTAACTAGGGAAATGGCATGGCGAAAATTAGGTCTTAAACATTTTGAAACTCAAGTTGTTGGTGGATTAGTTTTAAATGATGGAAAAATAGCGGAGATGAAAACTGGTGAAGGAAAAACCTTAGTTGCTACTTTACCTGCATGTTATCAGGCATTAAGCGGTAAAGGAGTTCATATTGTAACCGTAAATGAATATTTAGCTAAGCGTGATAAAGAGTTGCTTCAAAATTTATATAATTCATTAGGATTTAGTGTTGGGCTTGTAAGTGAAGGTATGGAAAATCAAGAGCGGCAATATAATTATGCATGTGATATTACATATACAACAAATGCTGAACTTGGTTTTGATTATTTACGAGATCTAATTATTGATTCAAAAAATAATAGGGTTTTAAGAGATTTTTATTATTGCTTAATTGACGAGGTAGATTCTGTATTAATAGACGAAGCTCAGACTCCATTAATTTTATCTAACAATTTAGAAATACCTGGTGAAAGATACACAAAAGCTATATGGGCTGCAAACCAATTAGTACCTAACCGTCATTTTAGTTTAAAACCTAGGACTAAACAAGTTGTTATGTCTGAATCAGGTTTAGATTTATTAAAAGAAATTTTTCAAACTTCTAACCTTTATGACCCCAAAACACCATGGATTGGTTTTGTAGAAAACGCACTTCGTGCTAAATTTTTCTTTCAAAAAGATCAAGATTACATAATACAAAATAACGAAATTCAAATCATTGACAAATTTACAGGACGTATTGCTAAAGGTCGAAAATGGTCTAATGGTTTACATCAAGCTATAGAATGTAAAGAAAATGTCCAAATAAGTGGAGAGACACAAGCTATAAATTCAATTACATATCCAAGTTTTTTCAAGATGTATGAAAAACTATCAGGTATGACAGGGACAGCAAAAACTTCAGAAAAAGAATTTCAACAATTTTATGGTCTTGATGTGTTGGTTATACCTACAAATAATCCAATGAAAAGAATTGACCATAAAGATATAATTTTTGAAACTAAGAAAGCAAAATTTAAGAAAGTTGTTGAAATTATTCAAAATTCCTATTGGCAAGGGCGACCAGTTCTTGTTGGTACTACTACAATTGAAGATTCGGAAATATTAAATCAAATGATCAGAGATTGTAATATTTCTCCCCAGTTGCTTAATGCTCGTCCAGGAAATGCAGATATAGAGTCACTTACAGTTGCCGAATCTGGATTATTAAATTCAGTTACAATTGCTACTAATATGGCAGGACGTGGGACTGATATTATACTGGGTGGAAATATTAAGTTTTTATTAACTGATTTTATAAAAGAACTAGTTTATGGTATAATTAATTTGATACCGCAAAATAATTATATGATTACCTGTGGGTTAGCAGATTTTGAAGATTTACTAAAAGATTTTTATCAATTAGTTAAAAATTATCCAATTCAATCAATTTTAAATTATTTTGAAAATATTGGGGATATTGAATCACACGTTCCTCAAACGACTCTAGATTTTAAAATTCGTGAGCTTTATTTTATTATGAAAAACGCTTCTACGAACAAATTAATTGATATAAAAAACTTAATTCAAAAATTAGGTGGATTGCTTGTTATTGGTACATCCCGTCATGAATCACGTAGAATTGATGATCAACTAAGAGGTCGATCTGGTAGGCAAGGTGATCCAGGTGAATCTTATTTCATAATAAGTTTAGAAGATGAGTTACTACAAACTTATAATCCTAATATATTTAAACCATTTCAAGGTTTAAATCGTACTGATTCCTTTTCAGGTGCAGATTATTTTGCGTTATCGAGAGCTATCAATCTTCTTCAAGAAGATATTGAAAAACTATTTTATGAAAATAGAAAATCTTCCTCATCATTTGAAGAAGTTTTAGAATATCAACAATATCGATATTTCTTTTTTAGAAATTGCCTATTGGATTATGAGGATACTCCAAATTTATTTTTAAATCTTTGTTCATTAACTACTAACTTAACACCAATTAATAATAATCTGTATTCTGATAATTTATTTGCTTATGCAAATAGTTTAGATAACTTGATATTAAAAAATTTTTCTTTAAATTCACAGTCGTTTTTATATTTTTCTTACATCATAGCTTTAAATTTAAGATTTATTTATGGCACATCTTTTATAAAAGCATTTTGGCGTATAGTTCAAAAGTCAATACTTTTAGAAATGGACGAAAAATGGGTTGAATTCTCTGAACGTATATCTTTAAGTAAAGATACGATTGGATTACAAGTTTATGCTCAAAAAGATCCTCTTCAAGAATATAAAAGAAAGTGTGAACAAGAATTTCGTAATTTTATTTTAGAGCTTCAAAAGTTAATAGTTAAAAAAGTTGTTTTAATGAATTTACATAGTTTAATATTTTTAGGCTTTAGATTTTAATATTCAATCTTTTTACATAACTTTGTGTAAAATTAATTAAATTAAATTATTTTTTTTTATGACAAAAAGAACATTAGAAGGAACTCGTAAAAAATCTATTAGAAAATCAGGTTTTAGAGCAAGGATGAAATCACATAGTGGGCGTAATATTATTAACGCAAGACGAAAAAAAAATCGTAAAAGAGTTGTGAGTAAACATTCTTAAAGAATGTTTATTCGAGATGTTTTTAGTTTATTGGCCAACAAATGAATTTTGAACAAGAGTTATTATTATTAATTAAGGCCAAATTTCCATTAATATACATAGTTTCTCAAGAAGAGGAGCGTGTAGAATACGTTATTAAGCAAATAAATGAAATAAGATTAAAACGTGTTTTATATTTGTGGGAATTTTTAAATGGATTTGGTAATTTAACATCAAATCAAGCCGCAAAAAGAAATCCTTTTGAAGCAATATCCACAGTAAATGGGATATTACCAGAAACACCTTGCTTGATTCTTTTTAAAGATTTTAATAATTTCTTTTCAGATATATCAATCATAAGGTTATTAAAAAATACACTACTAAATCTAAGGAACCAACCAAAAACTCTTATTTTCATTAGTAATGAAAAAGTTGTACCTAAAGAATTAGAAGATAAATTTGTTTTTTTAGAATTTTCGTTACCTACGCTATTTGATATTCAGAAGGAAATTAGCCGTCTTTTAGAACAATTAGATCAAAATATAAATCAAGGTACGTATAATTTACTGTGTGAATCAGCAAAAGGTTTGTCCTTGGAAAAAATCCGTTATGTAATTTCAAAATCAATTGCATGTCATGGACAAATAGATTCTTCAACTTTAAGTTTTTTTCTTCAAGAGAAGAGAGAAACAATAGGAAAAACAGAATTATTAGAATTTTGGACACCTGATAAAGGTTTAGAAAATATTGGCGGTCTTGAGGACTTAAAATCTTGGTTAGAAAAACGAAGAGCTTATTTTTCTGAAGCTGCACAAAATTATGGGTTACCTGTTCCCAAGGGTCTATTACTTATAGGTGTTCAAGGAACCGGTAAATCTATGGTTGCAAAAGCTATTGCACATGATTGGGCATTACCTTTATTACGATTAGATACCGGTAGATTATTTGGAGGTGTAGTAGGTGAATCAGAACAGCGAATTAGAGAAATGATTGAAATTGCTGAGTCTTTGGCCCCTTGTATACTTTGGATCGATGAAATTGAAAAAAGTTTAGCTATGGGAACCGGAGGAGATAGTGGCACAACGAATCGTGTTATTAGTACCTTTTTAACTTGGTTAGCAGAGAAAAAAAGTTTCGTTTTTGTTGTAGCAACTGCTAATAGTTTACAAACTATTCAATTGGAACTAATAAGAAAAGGTCGATTCGATGAAATTTTCTTCTTAGATCTACCAACTTTAAGGGAAAGGGTTAATATATTCGAAGTTCATTTAAAAGAATTCCGACCTGAAACTTGGTGGCGATATGATTTAAATGAATTAGCTTTAAGAACAAATCTCTTTTCTGGTGCAGAAATTCGCCAACTTATTATTGAAGCAATGTATCAGGCATTTTCTGAGAAACGCGAATTTAACAATACTGATTTATTTAATGAGATTGATCGATGTATACCACTCGCAAAAATTGACTCAGATTCAATTCAAAAAGTTCAATCATGGGTTAAAAGTGGAAGAATCCGATCTAGCTCAGAAAGCTCAAAAAATCAGGGAATTTAAATTAACTCTATATGAATAACTTTATAAGAAGAATCTCTGATCTTAAAACATCTATTTTTCTATTAACACTACTAATATTTTCGAGTATTATTGGGTCAATTGTCGATCAAAATAACTTTTCTGTAACAAATAATGGTCAACAAAATTTTATAGAATCGTATTTTAGTGAAGTTCTTAATACAATTTCTGTTTTTTTGGGATTTTCACATGTTTTTAGTACTAGCTGGTTTTTGATTTTAAACTTACTTATTGTAATAAGTCTATTAACTTGTACAAGTACTCAACAACTTCCATCATTTGATTTTTGTAGAAGTATAAACTTTCTAAAAAGTTTTTTAGAAAATCAAAAATTCGATGCAAAAATTACAACTCCAAAATTTGTTCTTTCAGATATAGTCTCAGAACTGCTTTTTAAAAATTACTTAGTATTTCAAAAATCAAATTCTTTCTTTGCTTCTAAAGGTTTAATAGCGCGAATTGGACCTTTTTTTGTTCATTTAAGTTTGATTTTTATATTTTTTGGTGGATTTTTGTCGGCAGTTTCTGGATTTACTGCACAAGAATTTGTACCAAAAGGAGAAATCACATATTTAACTAACTTACCAGATTCGAATTTATTAGATCAATTACCTTCTTATCCAGTAAGAATTAATGATTTTTGGATAAGTCATTTACCAAATCAAACAATTTACCAGTTTTATACAAATTTATCTAGTTTAAATCCTTATGGTTTAGAAACAGATGTTTTTACAATATCAGTAAATCACCCTTTTGTAGAAAAAAGTGTACTTTGGTATCAAACTGATTGGGATGTTATTGGTCTAAAATGGCAATTAAATGATCTTGTTTATCAAATTCCTGTCACTAGATTATCATTTGGTGAACGTAAATTATGGATTAGTTGGTTACCTTTATATCAACCAATATCTCCACTATTTTTTGAAACACTGAGAGGCGAACTAGTTTTATTATCAAATTTTTCAAATCCAAATTTGTATTTAGAAGTTGGACAAACTATAAATCTAAATTCTAATTTTAATTTTAAGTTTTTAGATATTATAAGTTGTACCGGATTACAAGTTCATTATGATCCAGGTAATCTTTTATTATGTTTTGGTTTTGTAAACTTGATAATTAGTGCTTTTTTAAGTTATTTATCGTATTCTAGAATATGGATAATAAATAAAACCCAAAACACTTTGGTAGGTGGCTTAACAAATCGGGCAAAAATAAATTTTGAGACCGAATTCTTTAAAATTTTTGATAAGCTATTTCTTACTAATTCTTTAAATTAATTAAAATTTAAGTCAAATATTATGAAAAAACCATTAGTACGTTACGAATCTCTATTAATATTTTCATCTGATTATAATCCTCTTCAATTAAAGTTCTTGGCACTTTATTATGCTAAGACTTTAAGAAATTGGGGAGCTAGTAAAATTCATATCCGTTATCGTGGAAAACGTAGTTTAGCTTATTCTATTAAAAATAACAAAATTGGTGATTACATTGAAATAAGATTTAATATTATTCCAGCAAATCTCGAGAATTACATTAGTTTATTAAAACTAGATAATAATATTTTACGATCTTTTATTAGAAAAAAAGTATCAAAAAATAAATTAAAAAAATAATAACTAAAACAAATAAGATTAAAAAAAATTAATTTAATGAATCATTAATTTTTTTTAATCTTGTATTTAAAAGTAAAAAACTTTTTTGATAAAAATTTAGCCAATTAAACCATAACTATGTAAACCTTTGGATAAAAAATTAACACCAAGGTAGCAGATCCAAATAACAAAAAATCCTACACTTCCAATAATAGCGGCATTTTTTTTTGCCCAACCTTTAACTAATCTTGCATGAAGATAAATTGCAAATACTAACCAAGTTATTAAGGCCCAACTTTCTTTTGGATCCCAACTCCAGTAAGCCCCCCAAGCCTCATTAGCCCAAATAGCACCTGAAATAATACCTATAGTTAAAAGTGGAAAACCTAAACCTATTAATCTGTAACTCCAAGCATCTAAAATATTTTGTAACGATTCTGTAAAACTGGAAGTAGCTATTTGCGTTTCTGAATCATTGCTTTGTAAAGAAACGTTTGAATTAATTAGATTTTTTGTTTTAACCGTAGGTTTAAATTGGTTTAAAAGTAAAAATAAAACTGATAACAATGAACCTAAAATAAGAACTGCATAACTTGTCATTATGATACTAACGTGCATCATTAACCAATTCGATTGAAGAGATGGCGGTAAACCTGTAGCTTTTCTCATTTCAGGTGGTAATACAGAAGTCGCAAATCTATATAAACCAAAAACTAAAGGTAGATTTAAACAACCGAGTAATTGTGTTGATAATTTTATTTCAGCAATGAATTGACCTATTAATAAGATTGTGCATAAAAATAAAATCGATTCATATAAGTTACTTAAAGGAAAATAATGAGCGGTTGCCCATCTTCCACCAAGTATACCTATTAATAAAACGACTGAAGTGATTGTACTAACTTTTGAAATAACAGAGAATATTTTTTGTTTAAAGAAAAAAAAGTTTAACCAGACACTAAATAATGTGAACAAGAGAATATATAGAAGTATATTTGTAACAAAACTTTCAATTTGAAGGTAAGAATTCATGTAACAATTTATTAGTTAATTATGATCTAATGTAATTATAGCAGAAATATTAATTTAATTTTTACCGATTAGTTCACATAGTTTTAATATTAAAAACATTATAAAAATTTTTAAATTACATCAATTAGTAGTTTTTTATTTATATTAGAAAAAATATTTATTTAATTATTTTAAAATATTTAAGTTTTTTCAGCACTTTTAATATTTAAAAGTGCTGAAAAAAACTTATTTTCTATAATACGTAACGTTCGCCTTGAGGGTACTTGTTAACTACATAGCTGTGAATTGTGTAACGGATGTTACGAGATTCTGTTTCTTGTCTTTCTAAGTAGAAGCCTGGTTCTTCGTAAGGACGTTGTACGATGAATGATAATGCAGTACTTTCAACACCACGTGCATTGTCAAATGCATTGATTTTGATGTAGTTTGTAGGATGTGCTGCACGACATTGGTCAAGTTCATACATAACAACAGATGCATCTTTTACACCGAATAAAGGAAGACCCCAAAGTTCCCAGTAACTGTTACGAGGATGTGGATCTTCTGTCCATTCAATGTTAACCGCCCAACCTTTGCTTAAGATATATTTAACTTGAGCTAAAATTTGTTCATTAGTTAAATCTGGTAAATACGAGAAACTTCCTTGTGTTAATCTCACTCTTCAAATGCTCCTTTTTTTATAGTGTTATACTTTTAGAAAGAAATGTTTTCAAATTATTGTTTTGTTGTTGTTTCAACGAAGTCAGCTGTATCAGTTGAAGAATAGTTGAAAGCGATATCTTTCCAAAGATCTAATGCAACACGTAATGGTGTACATTGTTCTGCAGCTGTACGTAAAATTTTAGGTCCTTCTTTTAAGTAGTCGCGACCTTCGTTTCTAGCTAAAAGCATAGATTCTAATGCAACACGGTTAGCAGTTGCACCTGAAGCGATACCATCTGGGTGACCAATAGTACCACCACCGAATTGTAATACACAGTCTTCACCTAAGTAGTGAAGTAATTGGTGCATTTGACCACAGTGAATACCACCAGAAGCAACTGGAAGTACTTTACGTAAAGATGCCCAATCCATGTCGAAGAAAATACCTTGTGGTAAGTTTACTTCTAAATCAGTTAAAAGTAATACGTTGTAGAAACCTTTAACCATTAGAGGGTCTCCTTCTAATTTACCTACAACAGTACCAGCGTGAATGTGGTCAACACCAGCCATACGCATCCACTTACAAATTACACGGAAGTTAATACCGTGGTTCTTTTGACGAGCGTATGTTGAGTTACCTGCACGGTGAAGGTGAAGGATCATGTCATTTTGACGTGCCCAAACAGCCATAGATTGAATAGCAGTGTATCCAATTACTAAGTCGATCATGATAATTACAGATCCGATTAACTTAGCAAATTCTGCACGCTCGTACATGTTTTCCATTGTACCAGCTGTTACGTTAAGGTAAGAACCTTTAACTTCACCAGAAGCTGCAGCAGAACGGTTTACACCTTCCATTACATAAGCGAAACGTTCGCGCCATCTCATGAATGGTTGAGAGTTGATGTTTTCGTCATCTTTTAAGAAGTCTAATCCACCACGTAAACCTTCGAATACTACACGTCCGTAGTTTTTACCAGATAATCCAAGTTTTGGTTTTACAGTTGCACCAAGAAGTGGGCGACCGAATTTGTCTAAACGTTCACGTTCAACAACTACACCAGTAGCTGGACCTTGGAATGTTTTTAGATAAGCATAAGGAATACGCATATCTTCAAGTCTTAAAGCTTTAACCGCTTTAAATCCAAATACGTTACCGATAATTGAAGCAGTTAAGTTAGCAAGTGATCCTTCTTCGAATAAATCACATTCGTAAGCGATATAACCAAAGTATTGGTCTGCTGCTCCAGGAACTGGGTCAACTTTGTAGGCTTTTGCGCGATAAATATCACAAGCTGTTAATAAATCTGTCCATACAACAGTCCATGTTGCAGTTGAAGATTCACCAGCTACAGCTGCTGCCGCTTCAATTGGGTCAACACCAGGTTGTGGTGTAATACGGAATAAAGCTAATACATCAGTATCTTTAACTGTGTATGCTGCATCCCAGTAACCCATTTCTGCATATGGGATTACTCCTGATTCGTAACGTTCGTTTTTAATTCGTGTTCTTTCTTCTACAGACTGAAACATGTAGGACTCCTTTTTGTGTAGCAGTAAATTCTTTCTTTCTCGGAAATAAAAAATCGTCCTTTTTTCAAAGGTAACCGAACTTGAAAAGCAAAAGTTCTTTAGGTTAGACTTCTTTAAGTTACAACTTTTTATAAATTGATTTTATAAATCTATTATATAAATTCAAAGAAAAAATGACAAGTCTCTTTTAAACTCTATAATTGTATAAAACTTAAATCTAATATTTATTCTATAATTAAACTAAATCAATAAAAATAACTTTAAGTTGTATATGAATAATTATAACTCAAAAAATGTTTTTGGTACTTGGATAATTATAAACGACAATATATATACTATTAATTATAATTTATCCTTAAAAGATGTTATCCAATTTTTAGATTATAAAAACTGCGCTCTTGTAAGTGAGCATAATCAAAAAATAGTAACTAAATACGATGAAAAATTTTGTACTATAAAAGGTTTAGATAAAATTGAATTTGTTACAATTGTGGGTGGCGGATAAATCGAATTAAAAATTTTTTTAATAAAAATTTATCTAATAAAAATTTCATTTCCTTTGCTAAATTTTAACAAAGAAAATGAAATTTTTTTAAAAACCTTTGATTTAATTCTAAAAATTCATTTCTGCTGCTTGAACTTTTTCGTATTGTTTTTTCTTTAATACAAGAAGAGTTTGAGTCAGCATAGTAATAAGTGCAAAACCGATATAACCAAAAATTCTTGCAGGGTTTTGTAAAACGATCTCTTTATCAGTTTGACCAAATCCACCAACATTTGGATCACGTGTTAATGGTTGATCAACTCTTACTAAATCATTTTCACTAACAACAAGGTCAAGCCCTAAGGGGATTATTTGTTCAACAGAGTTTCCATTGATATCCTCAATTTTAACTTTTGTTCCAGATTTATCCGCAGATTCAATTTTTGTAATTTTTCCATTAGCAATTGATGCTACTGTATTATTGTTTGTTTTTTGACCATTAGGATAAACTTGTCCTCTTCCTCGGTTTCCTCCAACATAAAGAGGATATTTTACGAAGAATACTTTGTTATTCGTAGCTGGATTTGGAGCAAGAATAGGGAAACTAATTTCCTGATTTTTTTCACCTGCGATCGGACCAACAACTAATATATTATCTTGATTAGCACTATATGGAGTTATATAAACAGACTTTGTTTTTTCTGCTAATTCGGCTGATAGTTTATTCTTTGGTGCTAGTTTAAAACCTTCAGGTAAAACAAGTACAGCACCAACATTTAAACCACCTTTTTTACCATTTCCAAGTATTTGATTTTTTGTTGTGTCATAAGGAATTTTTACTACAGTTTCAAATACTTGATCTGGTAATACTGCTTCAGGTGCTTCGATTTCAACTGGTTTTTGTGCTAAATGACAGTTTGCACAAACAATACGACCATTCGCTTCTCGAGGGTTTGAATATGCTTGTTGTGCATAAATTGGAAACCCATAAGCTCCTAAATTTGGAACAATTAAACTTGATAAAATTGTGGAAAATTTAAGAAAATTCCACTTTGTTTCATTTTTTTTACAGGATTCTTTTTGCATAAAGCATTCTTAAGAATAATTTAACTTTGATAAAAATTGACAAAATTTACGAAACGTAAAGCCACTATTTTTAAGATTTTTTAATCTTAAAATCAGTATAATATACGAAATTTTTCTAAAAACAGTAAAACTATTGCACCAATTGTATATAAAAAAAGTAGAACAACCGAAAAAATAAGTTGTGTTAATGGATCGGTTGACGGTGTCAAAATAGCACCTAGTATAGTCGATGCGACTAACACATATCGTAACCAATTAAAACAATTTTTTGATGTACAAATTCCAAAAAACCCTAATAAGATTTGTAAGGTTGGTATTTGAAAACTAATAATACACCCGATATATATAACAGAAAGAAATTCTATGTAATCTGTAAAAGCCCATAAAGGTTCTAATACATCTTGTGTATATAAAAAGAAAAACTTTAAAGCTAAAGGTACTACTACCTTATATGCATAAAGACTTCCAGTTAAAAAAAGAAAAATTGCCAATACAGTTAAACTTAAAAACGCAAGTTGTTCACGCGATAAAAGCGCTGGAAAAAGATAACAAATTATATACAGTACAATTAATGGTATCTCTAAAATTATACTAATAGAGATAGCTAGTTTTAATGTTAAGAAGAAGTAATCATTTGGAGAAGGCTGAAAAAAACGAACTTGTGGAATAGCAGCTTGAAAAAATTGAGTTAAACTTTTACCTTCTACTAACCAAAATACAATTAATAAAATAAAAATTAAAATCAGATGAAAAATTCTTTCTCTTAATTCTTGATTATGTTCTGTTAAACCAAGATAAATATTACTTGATTTATTGCGTTCCCAAATATTTGATTTAAATTTAAATTTCATTAGTCTTTCTTTTTTTTTAGATGAAAATAACTTTTTAATTTAAGTTATTTTCATCTAAAAAAAGATTTTAAGCATTAGTTTTTTGAGAGAAGCTTAATGCTTGAAATCTCGCTAATGCTCTTTTCAAATTAATAGTATTTAATAATTTTTCGTTTTGACGTGTAGATTTTGATAAATTTTCAATAGTTTCATCTAACTCACGTTTTGCTTGTTCTAGGCTGATATTTATATCAGATAACTCTTCAACTTGGCGAACAATTATTTTAAGGTTGTTATTTTTTATCTCTGCAATTCCATCAAGAATTACAATAGGTACCCAATTGTTATCAACTTTTACACGTAGAACACCTATGTCTAAAGCTGTTAACATTCTAATATGATTAGGAAGAATACCAAGTTCACCTGTAGTAGTAGGAAGAACAACTTCTTTAACTTTTAAATTAGTTATAGTTCTATTAGTTGCAAAGATATTTGTTGTTATAGACATTTATATCTTTCCTCCTTTCTAATCTTGTAGTTTCTTAGCTTTCTCAACTACCTCTGTAATATCACCTACTAAATAAAAAGCTTGTTCAGGTAAAGCATCGAAGTCACCATTTAAAATTGACTGGAATCCTCTGATAGTATCACGAAGTGGTACATATTTACCAGGTGATCCTGTGAATACTTCCGCAACGAAGAAAGGTTGTGAAAGGAATCTTTCAATTTTACGTGCACGTGCAACAGTTAATTTATCTGATTCTGATAATTCATCGATACCTAAAATTGCAATAATATCTTGTAATTCTTTGTAACGTTGTAATGTTTCTTTTACATCTTGTGCAATTTTATAATGTTCTTCACCCACGATTAAAGGTTCTAACATTGTAGATTTTGATGCTAAAGGATCCACCGCTGGATAAATTCCTTTCGCTGCTAAGTTTCTTGAAAGTACTGTTGTAGCATCTAAATGAGCAAATACTGTTGCAGGTGCAGGGTCAGTTAAGTCATCCGCAGGAACATATACAGCTTGAATTGATGTAATAGAACCTTTTAAAGTTGATGTAATACGTTCTTGTAAAATACCCATTTCTGTTGCAAGTGTTGGTTGGTAACCTACGGCTGATGGAACACGACCAAGTAAAGCAGATACTTCTGAACCAGCTTGTACAAATCTGAAAATGTTATCTACGAAGAATAAAACGTCTTGATTTTGAACATCACGGAAGTATTCCGCCATAGTTAAAGCACTTAGCGCAACACGCATACGAGCTCCTGGTGGTTCATTCATTTGTCCATAAACAAGTGCTACTTTTGATTTTGAAAGATCGGATGCAACAATTACCCCAGATTCAATCATTTCACGATATAAATCATTTCCTTCACGAGTTCTTTCACCTACACCGGCAAAAACTGATACTCCACCATAGGCTTTCGCAACGTTATTAATTAATTCCATAATTAATACTGTTTTACCTACACCGGCACCACCAAAAAGTCCAATTTTTCCACCTTTTCTGTATGGAGCTAATAAATCCACAACTTTAATACCTGTTTCAAAAATTTGTGGTTTTGTTTCTAGTTCATAAAAAGCTGGTGCTCCTCTATGAATAGGCCATTTTAAATCAGGTGATTCAATTCCACCAAGATTATCAATGGTTTTTCCAAGTACATTGAAAATACGTCCTAATACTTGGTTTCCTACTGGTACAGAAATAGGTTTTCCAGTATCAACAGCAATAAAATTACGTGCTAAACCTTCAGTAGGGTTCATTGCAATAGTTCTAACAGTACTTCCACCAATCATTTGTTGAACTTCTGCAACTACTTGCACGTAACGTGCAACTCTTGAAGAAGCTGAATCCATGATTTCGATTGCAGTATAAATTTCTGGAATTGCACGACCTTTGTATCTAATGTCAATTACAGGACCAATAACTTGAGAGACTTTACCCCCAATTGGACCTAAAAAGTTGAATTCTGATGATTTGCTACGCATATTTTCAAAAATAAGCTGTAAAGAGCAGAAAATAAACTGTGTTTCTTAAATTTATTTAATTCTTAATCTATAGACGTCCTGTTGTTGCTAACCAGTTTTCTGCTTCTATATAATTATTTGGGGCTAATCTTATTGCTTCACGCCAATAATCAGCTGCTTTATTAAATAATTTTTTTGCAACTTCTGATTGTCGTTTTTCTGAAGACTTTACTCCTTGATAATGATAAATAACAGCAATATTGTTGTAAGCTTGAGATAAAGAAGGATTAAGTTCTAAAGACTGGTGGTAATACTCAAGAGCAGTAGAATATTCACCGTTATTTGAATAGATTAACGCAATATTGTAAAGAATATAACTTCTATCAATAGGATCTTCTTCTAGTCTTAAAGCTTCATAATAATTTTCTAATGCTTGAGCATATTGTCCAGAAGATTGGGCAACCATACCATCTTTATAGTATGAAAATGCTTCTTTTTCCTGCTGACTTGCAGGTAAAACTTTAATTACAATATCAGCAAGAATAGTAAATGTTTTATCAAGAAAATTATCATTTTTTTGATAATTTGCCATAATAGTATTTTTTAGTTTTAAATATAAAAATTAATTTCGAATTCAAAGGATTATTTCATTTATTAAAGAGGTTTTTTTGGAACAAATGGGAATAAACCTAATAATCGAGCATGTTTAATAGCTTTTTTGATTCGTGTTTGTTGAATTTTTGTTAATTTTGTTACACGACGGCCAAGTATTTTACCATAACTAGTTGTAAATGACCTTAATAATAATAAGTCCTTGTAATCTATCTCTCTGTTAATACCTAATGGTGATAATTTTGATTTAACTTTGCTCATAATAATTTCTTACTTAGTTTCTCTATGAATAGTATGACTATTACAATATGGACAGAATTTTTTTCGTTCTAAACGACTCGGCGTATTTCGACGGTTTTTCATAGTTGTATAACGTGAAACACCTTCAGCGCGCTTGCTAGTTGATGTACGGCAATTTGTACATTCAAGATGGATAATGATTCGGGTACCTTTTTGTTTTGCCATTGAATTTAAAGATTTAATTTTGATTAATATAGTATACAATAGTATAATATATTATAAAGAATTTTAATTTTAAAACAATTAGTGGTATTTATATCTCTAGTAAAAACTGATATAAGATATTATAATCTTAATTAATCTGAAAAAACACAAAACCAAAAATTATGGCTAACATAAAATCCGCAAAAAAAAAAGTTCGAGTTGGACGCCGAAATGCTAAAATAAATAAATCTTATAAATCAAGTATTAAAACGTTGTTAAAAAGATATAGACAAAATTTAAAAGATTTTGCAACTAACCGTGATGAAAAAACATTACAAACATTACAAACGTTAATTAGTAGCTTATATAGTCGTATTGATAAAGCTGCTAAGAAAAAAGTTTTTCATATAAACAAAGCTGCTAGACAAAAATCTAGAATTGTATCTAGTTTAAAGAAAATAATTTCTGTTTAGATCTTTAGTAAAAATTTTGATTAATAATTAAATTAATCAAAATTTTTTATTATTCAAAATATCTTTTAATAAAGATATTTATTTTTTGATTCAATAAACCGAGGAGATAAAAAAATACAATGAAAAAGGTATTTCTTGCTAATATACCAGATTTAGTTGCCATTCAAAAAACAAGTTTTTGTTGGTTTTTAGAAGAAGGGCTAGCTAATGAATTAAGCGAATTATCTAAACTTGCTGACTTCATGGAAACATACGAAGTTAGATTTTTTACTAATGAATATTACTTCTATTACCCGTTCCGTACCTATAATGAATGTCGACGGGATAAACTTACTTATTCAATTAGAATGTATATACCTATTGAGGTAGAAGATAGACGAACTCAAATTACCGAATCTCATGTAATTTGTTTATGTGAATTACCATTGATGACTAATCGAGCGACTTTTATGATTAATGGTTGTGAAAGGGTAATTTTAGGACAAATTGTTAGAAGTCCTGGAGTGTATTATAAAGTTGATTCAATAAATCACCAAATATCAAGTATCAATGCAACTCTAATTTCTGATAGAGGGTCTTGGTTATATTTTGAGTATGACCGCGAAAAGCTAATATGGATTAAAACAGACCGTTTAGAAAGAATACCTTTGTCCATATTATTAGATGATATTGGAAATGAGTCTGAAGGTGTATTGGGTCATCTCGAAAACGCTCATTATTTTGAATATATAAAAGCTTATGCAAAAAAAATTTATATAAAAGAGGATAACTTTGAGTATGAGGAATACCTATCTAGATGGGAATTATTAAAGGAAGAAATTTTTGATCCAAGATATTATAACCTAGGAAAAGTTGGACGTTTTAAGTTAAATAAAAAATTAAGCTTATCTATACCAACTAATATACATGGTCTAACTATTCATGACTTAGTTGAAATAATTGATTACCTTATAGGTTTAAGAGTACTAATTGGGAACGTAGATGATATTGATAGTTTAGAAAATAGACGTATTCGTTCAGTTGGAGAACTTTTACAAGCTCAATTCAATCAGGCATTTATGAGATTTGGATCATTTCTCGAAGAAACTAGAGATATGATGAATACTTTAGATTTAACAGCTTTAATAAATCCACTTCCTGTTCAATCAGCAGTGGATGAATTCTTTGTAACTAATCCTTTATCTCAATATTTAGATCAAATAAATCCTTTAGCTGAAGTTATACATAAACGAAGAGTAACAGTTTTAGGACCAGGTGGTATACCTTTTGAAAAAGCGAGTCTTGCTATGCGTGACATTCATCCAAGTTATTATGGAAGACTTTGTCCAATTGATACACCCGAGGGTGAAAAAGCTGGATTAGTCGCCTCATTAGCAACTTTTGTTGATACCGATACAAATGGATTTCTTAAAACTCCTTTTTTTGCAATAAAAAAAGGACAAATTTGTGGTTTAAGTCAATTAAGTGTTGCTGATGAAGAGGGACGTTCCATAGCGATGGGTGATGTTTTAGTAAATACACAGGGTTATTTATTAACAGATCGAATTGAAACTAAACAAAATGATGAATTTAATAGCTTAGCAGCATATGAAATTGATTATCTATCAATTTCACCTTTTCAATTTTTTTCTCCTGCAATTGGATTAATTCCTTTTTTTGAACATGATGATGCAAATAGGACTTTAATGGGTGCACATATGCAGCGACAAGCTGTCCCATTGGTACGTCCACAAAAACCGATTGTAGGAACTGGTATAGAATATCAGCTTGCAATCGAATCAGGATGTCTTATTTTAAGTTATAGTGATGGTATTGTTCGTTCAGTTTCCTCAACATCTATTTGGATAATTGATAAATCTGGAAAAGTCATAGCATATAAGCTTGAAAAATTTCAATCTTCAAATCAAGCAACTGTACTTAATCAAAGACCTATTGTTTGGAGTGGCGAACGTGTTAAATCAGGTCAAGTTATTGGTGATGGCCCCAGTACTGATGAAGGTGAACTTTCATTAGGCAAAAATGTAACCGTAGCCTATATGCCATGGGGTGGTTATAACTACGAAGATGCTGTTGTTGTAAGTGAAAGATTAGTTTATGAGAATGTTTTTACATCAGTTCATGTAGAAAAACTTGAAGTTGAAATTCAAAATCACGATCGTGGTCCGGATTATATAACTAGAGAAATTCCAGAAATAAATGAAGAAAAATATAAGTTAAGAAACTTAGATGAAAACGGTATTGTTTATGTTGGTGCATATGTTCAACCAGGTGATGCTTTAGTGGGAAAACTTTCTCCTAAAAGACGTGACAATACTTATGGAAGATTATTAGAAGAATTATTTGGTGATACTCCTGCAGTTAATGATAGTTCATTACGTGTCCCTCTAGGACTTTTTGGTCGTACATTAGAAGTTAGAATATTGGACCAAGAGAGTTCTATGGATTTATCTTCAGAAGTTCTTTATGTGGTTCAAGTGTTTATTGCTCATATAAGAAGAATTCAAGTTGGTGACAAAATATCAGGAAGACATGGAAATAAGGGGGTAATATCTCTTATAGCACCAAGAGCTGATTTACCTTTTTTATCTGATGGCACTATTGTTGATATTATTTTAAATCCACTTGGTGTACCTTCACGAATGAATGTAGGACAATTATTCGAGTGTTTAATGGGTTGGGCTGGTGATAAATTAAATGAAAGGTATAAAATTTTCCCTTTTGATGAAGTATACGAATCGGAAAATTCACGTATTTTAGTTTATGAAAAACTACGACAAGTTCATAAAAAATCTAAAAAAACTTTTTCATCAAAAACCCTAGGAGCCGGAAAAGTAAAATTATACGATGGTCGTAGCGGACAGCCTTTTGATAATCTTATTACAGTGGGAAAACCTTATATTTTAAAACTAATTCATCTAGTTGATGATAAGATTCATGCACGATCAATTGGACCATATTCAATTATTACTCAACAACCACTTGGTGGTCGATCTCGTGAAGGTGGGCAAAGATTTGGTGAAATGGAGGTTTGGGCTTTAGAGGCATTTGGTACAGCTCATACACTCCAAGAAGTTTTAACTATAAAATCAGATGACATTCATGGTCGATTAGGAGCATATAGGGCAATTGTAAGTCATTCTACTTTACCTTCACCTGGTATTCCTGAATCTTTTAGAGTTTTATTACGAGAATTAAGATCTTTAGCGGTTGATATTCGTGCTTTAAGATTTGTTACACACTCTTATGGTAAATTGGAACCAGGAATAAAATCTGTTCGTTTTTAAAACAAATTTTATTAATTTTTAAAAGTAAAAAATTATGAAATATCAAAAAAAGATAAAAATAAAACCAATAAATATAAATAATGAGTCATCAGAAGAAGTCCAACAAATAACAAAAACTGGAACACCTCTAAGTTCTAAACCTAGCAGACCAGCACGTAATAGATTTGAAATGGTAGGAGTAAAATTGGCTTCACCAAATAGAATTCGTGAATGGAGTGAACGTCGATTACCTAATGGTGAAATTGTAGGTGAGATACGTAAACCTGATACAATGAATTATAGAACAGGTAGACCTGAAGCTGAAGGATTAGTTTGTGAAAAAATATTTGGACCTCTTAAAAGTTGGGAATGCGGTTGTGGGCAATATAAATTTAGGCCAAAACACCGTCCCTTTTATTGTCCAAATTGTGGTGTAGAGGTCACTGAAAGTCATGTACGTAGACATCGTATGGGTCATGTTGTTTTAAATTATCCAGTTACACATACATGGTATCTAAAAGGATCACCGAGTTATTTAAGCATTATTCTTGATCAATCATTAAAAGATTTAGAAACTATTGTTTATTTGGTTAATGAAGAAAAAACATTAGAACAATTAGAACAAGAAGCTCGTGAATCAGTAAAACAACTTTTAATATTTAAAGCAAATAACAAATCTCAATCTGATCTAGATGAACCTCAGGCTGGTTTATGGTTGGACGAATGGATAATTTCTAATACGCGGTTTTCTAATGAATTTAATAATTATTTGAAACTTCAAAAAGAGCATGATAAAAATTATTTTTATTTACAAAACAAGAAGCGATCAAAAAAATTAAAAAATTCAAATAGTTATCAAGAAGTTATATATGATGCTGTAAATGCATTGTTATTAGCTCAACACGGTTCAAAACTAATCCTAAGCATGCTAGAGGAACTTGAACTACCTAATGAAATTAGTTCTCTACGTCAACAAATTTTAACTTCAACTCTTAGCAAACGTGAACGCCTATTAAAACGTTTGAGATTATTAGAAACTTTTGTCGCCACTCAATCTGAACCATCATGGATGGTTCTAACAGTATTACCTGTCCTTCCTCCTGCATTAAGACCTGTTTTTGAATTACCAAATGGAACATACATGAGTTCTGAATTTAATGAACATTATCGTAGAATTGTAATGCGTAATAACCGTTTATTAAGATTTTGTGAACAAGTTGTTCCTGATTTTATTGTTATAAATGAAAAAATATTAATTCAGGATGCTGTCGATGATTTAATTGATAATGGTAGTAGATTTGGAAGAGATTCATACGGACCAAGAAATAAACCTTTAAGATGCCTTAATGATTTAATTGCTGGTAAAGAAGGTAGATTTAGACAAAATTTACTTGGTAAACGTGTTGATTATTCGGGACGATCTGTAATTGTAGTTGGACCAACGTTAATGGTAGATCAATGTTCTCTCCCTTATGAAATGGCACTTGATTTATTTGGACCATACTTAATTTATAAAATACGCGAAATTATACCAAGAGCAAGAGAGTTAGATACTACTGAATTAAAGGCGGCACTCGAAAGAAATTATCCGATCGTATGGATTTTTCTAACATTAATTGTTTCAATGACATTAGTTTTATTAAATAGAGCACCAACTTTACATAGATTAGGTATCCAAGCTTTTCGCCCAATTTTAACGACTGGCAGAGCAATTCAACTTCATCCTTTAGTATGTCCTGGATTTAATGCCGATTTTGATGGTGATCAAATGGGTGTACATTTACCATTAACACGAAAAACACAATTAGAAGCTTATCGTATGTTATCTTCAAATAACCTATTATCTCCAGCATCTGGTAAACCCATATTAACGCCTGGACAAGATATTGTTTTAGGATGGTATTATTTAACTACAAGGACACTAAAAAATTTACCATCGTCTAATACCTATTTCACAAGTTTTGCAGAAGTGTCTGATGCTTTAGAAAATAAAAAACTTACCATTCATTCACCTATATGGGTACGCTATTCTGGTACATTAATTGGTATGAAGGTTGACGAAAAGAACCTTTTAAGAAGAGAAGTATTTCCAGACAACAGCTGTTTAGAAATTTTTGAGAATATACAATTAAAGAAAGATTCTAGAGGAAAAATTATCCTTTGTTATATTTGTACAACACCTGGTAGGATTTTATTAAATGAAATTATTGGTGTAGCTATTCAAGCAAAACCAATTGCAACAACAATAAAAAAGACATTACCATTGAAATCAGATATCGATAACACTTTCTAAAATTTAGTTGATAAAATAATAAAAATAATGAATAAAATTAATAAAAAAATTCATAATGAAACTGTAAGTAAGAATGAGATACAATCAGTATCACATTCTTTAAAAAATGTATCCAAACGATTAGGATCTACAAAAAAACAAAAATCAAATTATAGCAAAAAAAGTTTTGTATTTTTTAACCAAATTATTACTAAAAAAGACTTGGAAGAAATATTATCTTGGATGTTTAAAAACTACGGTGTACGTAAAACATGTGTTTTAGCTGAGCTTTTTAAAGAATCTGGATTTCAATTCGCAACACAAGGAGGAATATCTCTTAATTTAGAAGATTTAAAAGTTCCTACCTTAAAAAAACAATTAGTTTCTGTTACGAAAAAAAATTTAATAAATAGTGAAATAAAATACAAACGTGCTGAATTAACTACTTCTGAATGGTTTCAAAAACAAGTAAATGAATGGAATGCTACAAGTGAGTTATTAAAAGATGAAATTACATCATTTTTTGAAGATACTGATCCATTAAATCCACTTTATATGATGGCTTTCTCTGGTGCTAGAGGAAACCTTTCACAGGTTCGTCAATTAATAGGTATGCGTGGATTAATGGCTGACCAAAAAGGAGAAATGATTGGTACAGCAATCCAAAAAAATTTCCGTGAAGGATTAACCGTGATTGACTTTTTGATTTCATCTTATGGTGCAAGAAAAGGTCTTGTAGATACAGCTATTAGAACAGCTGATTCTGGTTATATGACAAGAAGGCTTATAGATATAGCACAAGATGTTATAATTAGACAGTTTGACTGTAAAACGGCTAATGGAATTTTGATTACTAAATCATTATCAAATAAGAATTCAAAAATTAGTTTTTCAGAAAGACTTTTTGGAAGAATACTTTGTAAACCTATAATAGATAATTTAACAAATCAAGTCATAGCACATAGAGGACAGGAAATTGATTTTAATTTATCAAAAAGAATTTCGACTTTATCCATTGAATCAGTAAGTTTAAGATCACCAATAACTTGTCAATCATATAGATCAGTCTGTCAAATTTGTTTTGGATGGGATATTTCACATCATCGATTAATAGAAATTGGTGAAGCGGTTGGAATTATTGCTGCACAATCGATAGGTGAACCAGGTACACAATTAACTATGAGAACTTTTCATACTGGTGGTGTATTTAGTAGAGAACTGAGCCATCAAATTCGTAGTAAATTCTCAGGTCAAGTAAGATTTGCACCGAACTTAAAAACACAATTTCTTCGATCAAATGAGGGTGACTATGGTCAAGTAATAAGAAATGCATCATTTTTCGAAATCATTACATACTCAAATCAAGTTGTTAGAGTGTGGGTGGAACGAGACGATTTATTAATGATTAACGATAATGATTTTATAAAAAAAGGTCAACCAATAGTTAAATCCTCTTCTAATTTAGAAGAATCAGATACAGAAATTCAAAAAACCTTGTCAACAAAATTTCCAGGTGAAATTTTTTATCAGCCACGTAAACCATATAATTTTTTCGAATACAATATAATTTTATGGGTTTTAGCTGGAAATCTTTATACATTACCTTTTGAAGCAAAAAAAGTCATACGTTCAAACAAATCAAAAAATATAAATTTGTTAGGTAAAACAAAATTAGTTATTAGATCTAATCCTTTTACTGAAAAAATTAATTTATTAAATAACAATAAAATAGGTTTAATCTCTAGATTTGCAGAACTACCAAAAACAAAAATAGAAAAAGTTGAAGATATCAATATATCTAGACCACTTTACATTATAAATTCAACAAATCTTAATAAAAGAGTCATTTTAAAACAAAATTTAACCGCTAATAATTCAGGAAAATTATCAGGTTATATTGGTAAATTTATAGAAGATAGTTATAAATTGACGACTAATGGTGAGTTTTTTTCATTAAGTCTTAAAAAGTCTAATTTAAACTCACGATCCATTTTTCCAATTTATAATGAGATTTTAAAAGGTGGGATTGGGATTTTGTTACCAGAGGAAACGTATTTAGGATTATCTACTTCGTTTTTAAATTATATTAAAGAAGGTAGCTTCATAAAAAAAGATCAAAAATTAACAAAAAAAATAATTTCACCAATAAACGGTATCATTCGACGTCGTGGACAAATAAAGAAAGTCCAGCAAATAATATTAAATTCTGGCGTAATTTATAAATTTTCAAAATCTCAAATTTGTTTGAAAGATTTTACAAATACTTTAGATGGTAAATTTTTCTTTCCAGGCGAAATTGTTTTAGATAAGTTTCTTGTAAAAAAAGTTATTTTTACGCAAACTATAAATCTACGTAAATCCGTATATTTACTTATTCGACCAGTTTGCTTTTACAGTATAAAACAATCAAGTTTATACCAAACAATTGGACAAATATTTCCAAGTTCTACGGATGATATTGTTATTTCAACAAAAAGATTTTTAACTGTAAAACAAGGGGAATTTGTTTCTTTGAAAAAATCAAGAAATATCGTTGAAAAAGGACTAATTGTTGCCTCAGCTTTTTCAGGTTCCAACAATATGGATCAAGTTGTCGTAAATTTTCATAGTGAACCCAATAAAAATTGGATAATTGATTTTGGTAGATCACAAGAGATAAATTTACCTCAAATATTAAATAGGCGTTTTCAATCACAAAACTCACTAATAAAAGTATTATCGAGACCTAAACAAGTTTTGGAACCATATACTGTATTTGGCGAATTTCAGTTATCTACTAATTTGATTCAAAAGATAGAGTTGGTAAAAACTAAATTCTCCATGCGTTATCAATTACAAGAATTAATGATTGTTACTAATGATAATGTAAGGAATTTTTACTTAGACGAATTCGTAGACAAAAAACCAACTAATCCATTTATATTCGCTGGTGACATGTTAGGAAACAATTTGCTTTTAACAGTAGGTGGAAAAATTATGAATCAAGTAGGTTCTTTAACAAAATTTAGATCAGGATTACCCTATTTATTTACTGAAGGAGCAAAAATTTATAAAAACCATGAAGATTTCGCACCTGAAAATACGGTTTTAGGTTTTGTTACCTATAGAATTTTTAAATCTCAGGATATTATTCAAGGTCTACCCAAAATTGAAGAAATTTTGGAAGCAAGAGGATCATTACAAAGAGCATTTATTGCAGAGAAACCAGGTATTATTACAAAAGTATTAGCTCACGCAAGAAGTAGAAATAGTCAAATAGAAGTTTTATCACATATAAAACGATTCCGTACGATACGTGAGGTTCCATATAGTTTAACAGATATTGATCCAGAGTTATTGGAAGCTGAGCCATATCGTTTTATAAACCTTTCTGAAAAATTTCATAAAGGTAATGTAGATCCGCAACAAATTTTAGAAACATATTTTGAATATTTTAAACAGAGAGATAGACACCATAAAGCAGTACTAAGAAGTTTATATAAGTTAGCTTCAATTTTTATAAAATCCATCCAAGCTGTGTATGAAAATCAAGGTATTGGTATTATAGATAGACATTTAGAAATAATAATTCGCCAGATGATTGCAAAATCTAAGGTTGAACATCCAGGTGGAACACCTTTAGTTTCAGGTGAATATCTTGAAAACTATCATCTTGATCTTTTAAACCAAATGTTAAGTAAAAAGTCGAAAAAACTTGTATATTACAAACCTACTATATTAGGGTTAACTAAAGCAGCACTTACGACAGAAAGTTTTATATCAGCTGCGAGTTTTCAAGAAACAGTGCGAATATTAACTCAAGCTGCAATAGATGGAAAAGTTGATTGGTTAAGAGGTTTAAAAGAAAAGGTTATTGTTGGAGGCCTTATACCATCAGGTACTGGTGTATTAACATTTTTGGATCAATGGTTAGCAAGTAATATCTTTTTCTTTGGACGAAGTGTTGTTTCTAAAAGACTACGTCATAAAACACTTAAAAATAGGTTAAAACGTTCGAAATTAATTTATGCAAATCGACAAAAAAGTAACTCGTTTGACTCAATACCAAAAAAATTGTTAAAATCGATTGTTCAAAAAAAAATAAAGAATTAATTTGAAGTTTTAATTTTTGAATTAAAAAGAATTGATATTTTATGTGTTATGATAAAATATTTTATATTTTGCTCCTTAAATTCTAAGAATTAAGATATTGTGTATAATTCAAGAACTTAAGTAACTAAAAATTTCTTTTTTTTATTAAAGAATTTATAAATATGATAGAAACAAGTGAACAAAAAATAAACCCCAAATTAGCTCGATTTTTTAAAGCAGGATTACATTATGGTCATAAGAAAAAAGAATGGAATCCAAAAATGGTACCATTTTTATTTCATTCTTTAATGAGTGCAAATAAAGAGCACCATTTTATAAATCTTTTTGAAACTCAAAAATATTTAACACAAGCATGTCATTATTTAAGAGTTGCAGCTGCAAATAAAAAAATTATTGCTTTTGTTGGAACAAAACGTCGTTACGCAAAAACTATTCAACACCAGGCAATGCGATGTGGTGCATTCTATATAAATTATAGATGGTTAGGTGGTATGTTAACGAATTGGAAAACAATTCAAAAAAGAATTCGTCGTCTTAAAGTACTTGAAACGTTTCAAGCTTATGGAATTTTAAATTACTATCCAAAAAAAGAATCTGCTAGACTAAACAGGGAATTAACAAAATTAAATAACTATTTAGCAGGAATAAAAAACATGCCTTATCTACCTGATGTAGTTATTGTTATTGATCAAAAACATGAATTAACTGCAATAAAAGAATGCAAAAAACTTAATATTCCAGTTATTTCTATATTAGACACAAATTGTAACCCTGATTTAGTAGACATAGGCATACCTGGTAATGATGATTCAGTAAAGTCTGTGCGTTATATATTAAGAAAATTATCACGTGCTATTTCAAATGAAGTAAATACAGATATTACAGAAAAAAATAAATAAAAATATAAAAAATTAATTTTTTATAAAAATTCCTTAGTTAGCAAAGATATAAAACAAAAAGATTATTTATAAAAAGGTTTTACTATTTTTAATAATTAAAACAAGTTTTATATGTATGCTACACTAAGGAATAAAGTATAATATGAATGTGATAGAAAGTTTTTTGGTTGATTTGTAATTTGATTATGATATTAGATACATCGTCTTATCCCTCATACCTTCCATCTATATCTATTTCTGATTTAGAAGTTGGAAAACACTTCTATTGGGAAATTTTTGGATATAGTTTACATGGACAAGTTTTTATTGTTAGTTGGTTAGTTATTTTCTTAATTGTAATTGCTTCAATTCTTGCAACTACTTCTTTGACTGAGGTTCCACGTAACCCTTGGCAAAATGTTATGGAAGTTATTGTTGAATATGTACAAGGCATTGCACGAAACCAAATGGGTTCGGCTTTCAGAGAATGGGTTCCTTTTGTAGGAACACTTTTCTTATTTATTTTAATTTCAAACTGGTTGGGTGCTCTTGTACCTTGGAAGTTAATCCATCTTCCTGAAGGTGAACTAGCTGCACCGACTAATGATATTAATACAACAATATCATTGGCCCTTTCAACTTCTGTTACATATTTCTATGCTGGTTTAAAAGAAAAAGGATTTTCATACTTTAAAAAATATTTTCAACCAACACCAGTATTATTACCTATTAATGTTTTAGAAGATTTTACAAAACCGTTATCTTTAAGTTTCCGTTTATTTGGTAATATTTTAGCTGATGAGTTAACTGTATCGGTATTAACAATATTAGTACCTATTTTAATACCACTTCCTATTATGATATTAGGACTTTTCGCAAGTTCTATTCAAGCACTAATTTTTGCGACATTAGCAGCTGCCTACATTGGAGAAGCAGTTGAAGGTCATCATTAATTAATAATTTTACGAAAGCTGCCAATTTTTTTGCCCATTAAAAGGTATTATTATGACAGATTCAATCGTATCAGCAGCATCTGTAATCGCAGCAGGGATCGCAGTAGGTTTAGCTGCTATTGGACCAGGGATTGGACAAGGTAACGCAGCAGGACAAGCAGTTGAAGGTATTGCAAGACAACCAGAAGCTGAAGACAAAATCCGTGGAACTTTACTTCTAAGTTTAGCCTTCATGGAAGCCTTAACAATTTATGGGCTTGTTGTTGCATTATCTTTAATTTTTGCAAATCCATTTAGTTAATTAGTTCAAGACCATATGAGACTTATGATTTTTCATCTCATATGGACCTAATTTTAATTGAATCATATCATGGATATAACTATGCTAACTTTATCACCAACTTTATTAGTTGGTCTTGAAAAAACAGGTGGATTATTTGATATTGATGCAACTTTGCCTGTATTAATTATCCAGTTTTTTCTTTTAGTCCAACTTTTAAAAATAATTTTATTCAACCCTTTACAGAAAGTTTTACAACAACGTGAGGAAGAAATCGAAAATAATTTGAAAAACGCGAGAATCAGCTTAGAGGACGTTGAAAAACTTCAGTTTAAGATTCGTCGATTACTAGAAGTTATTCGTAATCGTCATTCTTCAAGAGCAAAAGAAGTTGAGTCAAAACGTCAAGCTGCTCTAATTAAAACGAAGAAAATTCTCGAAAGCGAAGTTCGGAATAAACGCAACTCTCTTGTTAACGCATATCGAAGTACAGCCTTAGAAGCTTCAGATTTAATTCCGACAGTAGTTAAAGAGCTTAACAAATATTTGCGTAGAAGACCACCTAAACGTCGTGTTTATTCAAGTACCTCAAATTTTGTTTCAAAATAGAAGCATAAAGGATATTAGATATGGCACACGAAAGTGGATTTGGACTTAATACTGACATTCTAGAAACTAATCTTATAAATATTGTATTATTAATTGGATTACTTGTTTTCGCATTTGCTGATTCAGTTAGAACAAATTTAAAAAATCGACAAGATAAAATTTGTGAAACTTTAGACAATGCTGCAAATAAGTTGATTGTTGCTAATTTCCGTTATAAAGACAGTGTAGAGTTTTTAGAAAAATTAAGAAAACAGGCATTAGAACTTCAGAAAGAAAAAATACAAGAGCTTCGCAAAACTCGTGACATAAGTTTTTCTCAGTTTGAACCTTATGTTAGTGAAGAAATAGAAGCGGTTAAATCTCTTGTTTTTGGTGGAGCTAGATCTTTTGATCGTGAGCTTATAAATAACATATTCAGTTTATATGATAAACACCAAACTGAACCCAAACTAATGGGACAAAATTCGAATACTAACGAAAGTAAAAGTTTCCGAAAATCTTCAGGGCAACGTCGTTGGTAATTTATAAAAAAAGGAACTTAAGATTTTATGAACGGATGTCTTGATAAAATTCAAGTAAGCCAAAAGCTCGTTCAATCCTTTCTAAGTAGTTTTTTAGACAACCAAAATGCATATGACATGTATCATATTGGTATTTGGTTTCGTACCTTGTCTTATCATGTAAGTACAAGCTCTGGCGTAAAAGGTAATCATCACCGAGTAAATATTAAACCAAGCGTTGTAAAAGCTTTAACGGCAAATAGTATAAGGTATAAGCTAGCTTTAAGAACAAAGGATTGGGAAGATTTTGTTGTATGGAAATTAAGATTACCTACTTGGACATCTTATTTTTCGTCAAATTATAATGGATTATTAACGAAATGGTTATATAATTGTTTCCGTAATAGAATTCCATCGGCTTTAAACTCAATTTTCCCATCTATTTTTAGTGCACTTGCACGTCTTCATAGAATTAGAATAATTGACGAGATGTCAACAGTACCTAACTGGTCAACACGCTTTAATACTCAAACACTAATTGATAAAATTTGCGATGTTTTAGATTTCAGTCATGAAAATTCAAATCGCTTAAAACCAGAAAATCATGTATTTTTAATTAAGCGTAGAGTACCTAATCGCTCTATTATCCGTGGTTATACTTGTCGTATTGATAGTATGGTATTAAACTTCACGACAAATAGACTTATGGGAGAAGAATTAGTAAAGCAATTTAACGTTTAATAAGTAACTTTCAATAAAATCTTATTTTTATAGTTAAGGCTTCTTAAGAATTTAGGCATCAAAATATTTTATAGAACAATCTTATGGCAAATGTTTTTTATGATCAACTTGACGAATTATCAACACGATTTTCAGTTCAGGATAATTTCATTAAAGAAACAGGAACAGTAATTCAAGTTGGTGACGGTATTGCTCAAGTATATGGTCTTAACTTCGTTGTTGTTGGGGAAATTTTAAACTTTAAAGTACCTTCTAGCGATGGTGAAATTATTGGTATCGCACTTAACTTAGAAGAACTATACACTGGGGTTGTTATCGTTAATAACTCTACAAAAATCAAAGAAGGTACAATTGTAGAAAGAACAGGTCGTGTAGCAACAGTTCCAATTGGATCTGATATGCTTGGTCGAGTTCTTGACCCATTAACGAGTCCATTAGATGGTAAAGGTCCTATCACAATTGAAACTTCACGTATGCTTGAACCTACGGTTCCAGGTATTGTTGAACGTCAATCAGTTTGTGAACCGTTACAAACAGGTATTGTTGCGATCGATTCAATTATTCCTATTGGTAGAGGTCAACGAGAACTTATTATCGGTGACAGACAAACAGGAAAAACTGCAATTGCTTTAGATACAATAATAAATCAATCATCTGAAAATGTTGTTTGTATTTATGTTGCAATTGGGCAAAAAGCATCTTCAGTGGCTTCAGCAGTTCGTGTATTAAGAGAAAAAGGAGCCTTAAAATATACAATTGTAATTGCTGCAAACGCCGATTCACCTGCTCCTATGCAATATATTGCACCTTATGTTGGGGCAAGTATTGCCGAATATTATATGTATGCTGGTCGTCATACTTTAGTAATTTACGATGATTTAACTAAACAAGCACAAGCATATAGACAAATGTCTCTGTTATTACGTCGTCCACCGGGCCGTGAAGCTTATCCAGGTGACGTATTCTATTTACACTCAAGACTTTTAGAAAGAGCCGCAAAATTAAATGACGTATTTGGTGGTGGTAGTATGACAGCATTACCAATTATTGAAACACAAGCTGGTGATGTATCTGCATATATTCCAACAAATGTAATTTCAATTACAGATGGTCAAATTTTCTTATCTGAAGATTTGTTTAACTCTGGTATCCGTCCTGCAATTAACGTTGGTATTTCTGTATCTCGTGTAGGATCAGCAGCACAAATTAAAGCTATGAAGCAAGTTGCTGGTACATTAAAATTAGAATTAGCTCAATTTGATGAACTTCAAGCGTTCTCTCAATTTGCTTCTGATTTAGATCCTGCAACACAAAAACAACTTGCTCGTGGTCAAAGATTACGTGAAATTCTTAAACAACCACAATACGCCCCATTAAGAGTAGAAGATCAAATCGCTTTAATTTACAGTGGAACAAAAGGTTATTTAGATCCTCTTCCAGTAGATAAAGTAAAATCTTTCATGCCTGCTCTTAGAGAAAAATTAGCTGCAAAACCAGAATATTCTAAAGGAATTAGTGAAGGGAAAAAATTAACTCCTGAGTTAGAAGAATTACTAAAATCAGTAATTTTAGAAACACAAAAAGAATTCATTTAATAGATTTTTATTATATTAACAAAGATATACCCCCAAGGGAATTCGAATCCCTGTTACCTCCGTGAAAGGGAGATGTCCTAGGCCACTAGACGATGGGGGCATTAGCTAATTCATAAGCTTGACTATATAGATTGTTACTGATCATATAAAAAATGTCAAGGCTTTGTTAATAGTTTAACTTAAATGTTATGTTATTTGGATTAATCTAGTCTCACTTCTTTTTTACTCATATTGAAATATGAATATCCAAGTTCTTAGTCAATTAATTGCACTAACTTTTATCATTCTTTCAGGACCTATTGTTATCAGTATATTAGCATTCAAAAAAGCTAGTTATCTTTAATTAATAAAAATGTATTTAAGAATATCAAATTCTTAAATACATTTTTATTAATTTTATTTCAATATATTATTTTTAAAATATTTAAAGTTGAAAGCGAGTAACGCGATTTGAACGCGCGACATCAACCTTGGCAAGGTTGCGCTCTACCCCTGAGCTATACTCGCATATTTTGATTAAATAAATTGATTTGCTGAATGATCACTCCAGCAAATCAATTTATTTAATTAGAAAGTATTAACGTGTTGCTTTTCTTACTTGTTGTAGTGCTACGCGACCAATATTATAGATGACCCAAAATGCTGCAGCTACAACTGGTATGAACACGATGAAAATACGACTATCCATAATGTATTCCTCCTGAATGAATATTTACAATTAAGTATAAACATTTTAAGAATAAAATTTTGAACAGTGCAACTTTATAAGCTTAAATCTTTTTAGATTAATTTATTTTTTATTTACTTAAGCAATTTCTCATTACTTTTTTAATGAAAAATTCTATATAAAGTAAAAAGCTTCTCATTAGTTGTGAGTTGCCTGGGGCTCGAACCCAGAACTTTTCGGTTAAAAGCCGAGTACTCTACCATTGAGTTAGCAACCCGTCCCTATATAATAGGGATTTTTAATTGATTATAAATGTAGATTTCCGTAATGTCAAGAAAAAAATACTTTAGTCTACATCTTTATTATTGAAATCAGCATCAAATGCTTGACTCTCATTAGAATCAAAAGGCACGGACACTTCTTTTTCACCTTCAGATTTATTTAACCATTGTAATTCGTCTAGAATTTCTTCTAATCTTTGAGTACTTTCCATTGCAGGAATAAAACGATTTAAAAAATCTTTATTATCTTTTAAAAGAGATTTTTCTTGATTATTTAAACTTGAATAAAAATTTTGATAATTATCTAATGCAATTCTTAAACGAGCTTCATCTTCATTAATTCTCGCTGCTCCATAGAAATCGTTCATACGAATCATCTCGTTTTTCTTTTCTTCCAAATCATTTAGTCGTTCATAGAATGGAACAATACCAGGTGGATATTTAATTGCACGCATTGCAACTAATGTACAAGCTTCATCAATAACATCTATAGCTTTATCAGGTAAATATCTATCTGGAATATATCTATCAGATAATTCTACTGCTTCTACCAATGCTTCATTTGAAATTACTACACTATGGAATAATTCAAAAGTACGACGAAGTCGACAAAGAATTTTAATTGTTGCCAATCTGCTAGGAGGTTCTACTAGAATTGGTTGGAAACGACGTTCAAGAGCTGGATCACGCTCGATATATTTTTTGTATTCATTTGTTGTAGTTGCTCCAATACAACGAAACTTACCGCGAGAAAGAACTGGCTTAAGTAAGTTTGCTGCATCCATTGTACCTTCAGCAGAACCTGCACCAATTAAAGTATGAATTTCATCAATGAATAATATAGTGTCTGGTACATCTTGAGCATGCTCAATTAATAATTGTAAACGTTCTTCAAATTCTCCGCGGTATCTTGTACCCGCTACAAGTCCACCTAAATCAACTGTAACAACGCTTGCATTAATTAATTGTTTAGGAACTTCTTCGTTTACAATTTTTTGTGCTAAACCTTCAACAAGAGCTGTTTTTCCTACACCAGGTTCGCCAATAATTACAGGGTTATTTTTTGTACGGCGACAAAGAATTCTAATCATACGTTCTAATTCACGATCGCGTCCAACCAGAGGATCAAGTAATCCTAACTCAGCTGACATTGTTAAATCTTTTGTGAATCGACTTAGTTCATATAATTCATCTTCATCTAATTCAAAATATATTCGATTTTCCATATTTATCCTTCTTTAATTTTTTTTATTTAACTGATCAAAATAACAAAAACTTAGGTGTTATTCTTTAAATAATAAATTGCGGATTTGACGCATTACTTTTTCTATTATAGGCTTTTTATTTACCTATATTGTATTAATTATAGATTTTTTAATTAGTTAAATATTATAAATCGTTTTATACAAGTTTCTCGTAATTAAAAAATGTAAATTTATCAAAAATTTTTTTACTATTCAATTCTTAGTTTGTTTATAGAAAGTGGAAAATAATTTACCACTTTCTGTCTATATTAACGACATATTTTATGTTTAAATCGATTTATTTTATTTTCAATTGCTAAACTTGGACCAATATCAGACAACCAGTCATATCCTTTTCTATCTAAAGTTTTGGCTAATTCATAAAAACCATGGCAAATAATTCGTCCATCCTTCATAACTTGTACATGATCTGGTGAAACATAATCTAATAGTCGTCTGTAATGAGTTATAAAAATAAGACTTTTTGTTTGTAATAAATAGATATTTATTAAACTATTTTCAATATGTTGAGCAAGAATAGTTTTTGTTAAAGTTTTAAGTGCATCAACATCTAACCCCGAGTCAATTTCATCTAATACTCCTAATTCAGATCCTAAGAGACAAAGTTGGAGTACCTCATTTTTCTTTTTTTCTCCACCTGAAAATCCTTGATTTAACGGACGTGGTAGAAAAGATTGTTTCATTTTAAGCAAATTTGTATAGTTTATAATTAAATTTGCAAATCTTATGTTATTTAAAGCAGAACTAGACTTTTTTAAATAACGTGATTGATAAGCTAACCAAAGGAAATCTTGGTTAGTTACTCCTGCAATTTCTATAGGATACTGAAAACCAAGAAAAATTCCCATTCTAGAACGTGTTTCTGATAAGCAATCAATTAATTTTGTTTGTCTAAATTGAACTGATCCATGTAAAAAATTATATGCAGGATGCCCTGACAAAATTTTTGATAGTGTACTTTTGCCCGAACCATTAGGACCCATAATAATATGAATTTCACCTGGAGCAACATTCAAATTTACTCCTTGTAATATAATTTTTGAACCTTTCTTTTTTTCAAAAGTTTCAGTTGTTGCTTTTAAATTCTTTATAGCAAGTATGTTTTCGTTTGATTTCATGATTTTGTATAAATTTATTAAAAAGGTAAACCTTACAATGTTATATTTTTTTCTATTTGTAAATCTAATAATTTCTCTGCTTCTAAAGCAAATTCCATAGGAAGTTTTTGAAACACTTCTTGACAAAAACCATTAACAATAAGTTTTATTGCATCTTCTTCATTAATACCTCTTTGATGGAAATAAAAAATTTGTTCTTCACTAATTCTTGAAATTGAAGCTTCATGTTCTAATCTAGCAGTTGAATTACGAATATTTAAATAAGGGAAAGTATTTGTTTCTGAATGATGTGCTAATAATAGTGAATCACATTGTGAATAACTAACTGCTTGTAAGGCTTTTCGTCCAAAAAGAATCAATCCTCGATAAGTATTTTTTGAATGTCCCGCAGAAATGCTTTTAGATAATACACTACTTTTTGTTCGTTTACCTAAATGTATCATTTTAGTACCCGTATCGGCTTGTTGATAATTATTCGTCAAAGCAATTGAATAAAACTCACCTTGAGACTCATTACCTACCAATAAACAACTAGGATACTTCCATGTTAAAGCTGAGCCAGTTTCAACTTGTGTCCATGAAATTTTAGATGAGTTACCCAAACAAAGTCCACGTTTTGTAACAAAATTATAAATTCCTCCACGTCCTTTTTTATCACCTGCGTACCAATTTTGAACTGTAGAATATTTAATATTTGCATTCTCATGACAAACTAATTCAACAACAGCAGCATGTAATTGATTTGTATCATATTGTGGTGCTGTACATCCTTCTAAATAACTAATACTACTTGATGCTTCGGCAATAATCAATGTACGTTCAAATTGACCTGATTCTTGATTATTAATTCGGAAATAAGTCGAAAGTTCAATTGGAGAATGAAGATTTTTTGGAATATAACAAAATGATCCATCTGTAAAAACAGCTGAATTTAATGCCGCAAAATAATTGTCTGAAACAGGAACAACACTACCTAAGTATTTCTTAACTAAATTTGGATAAAGCTTTATCGCTTCAGAAATAGAACAGAAAATTATACCTAGTTTTAACAGGTCACGACTAAATGTTGTATAAATTGAAACACTATCAAAAACTGCATCAACTGCAACATTAGATAATCTTTTTTGTTCATTTAATGGAATACCTAATTTTTCGAATGTATTAAGTAATTCAGGATCTACATCATCTAAGCTTTTTAGAGTTGGTTTTGTTTTTGGTGAAGAATAATATGTTATTGATTGATAGTTTATTGGAGGATAAAATAATTCGGGCCAACGTGGATCACTAAGTGATTCCCATCGTTTAAAAGCGCGTTCACGAAAATTTAAAATAAATTCGTCTTCATTTTTTTTCTTTGATATAGTTCGAACTAAATCTAAACTTAAACCCTTATCTAAAGTCTCTGATGATATTGATGTTGAAAAACCATATTTATACGAACTATCGTGTAAAGGTTTTGTACAACATGTTTGTAATCTGTTTTGCTGTTGATTGACCTTAATTTTTTTATTTAATAAAAACATAGGATAGTACTAAATTATATTATTAAAATACATTAATATATCATACACTAAAAAAATTATATCGTACATTTTAAAGTCATTTTTCGATAAACAATATATCAAAGATACTTAAATTCTTCTAACATATAAATAATTTTTAATCTTGTATAATGAACTTTCTACTTTGCAAGTAGAAAGTTCATTATTTACAGAAAAGATCAAAATAGATCTTTAATTTTACCCAACGATTACTGGTGCATTTAATGCAACTGGAAGAACGTTAGATACCGCTAAGTCTAGAGGGAAGTTGTGTGCATTACGTTCGTGCATTACTTCCATACCTAAGTCAGCACGGTTGATGATGTCAGCCCATGTGTTGATTACACGACCTTGGCTGTCAACAACAGATTGGTTGAAGTTGAATCCGTTTAAGTTGAACGCCATTGTGCTGATACCTAAAGCAGTTAACCAGATACCTACAACTGGCCATACAGCTAAGAAGAAGTGTAAAGCACGAGAGTTGTTGAAACTAGCGTATTGGAAGATTAAACGTCCAAAGTAACCGTGTGCAGCTACGATGTTGTAAGTTTCTTCTTCTTGACCGAATTTGTAACCGTAGTTAGCAGATACACCGTCTTCAGTTTCACGGATTAAGCTAGATGTTACAAGAGAACCGTGCATAGCACTGAATAAAGATCCACCAAATACACCAGCTACACCAGCCATGTGGAATGGGTGCATAAGAATGTTGTGTTCTGCTTGGAATACTAACATGAAGTTGAATGTACCAGAAATACCAAGAGGCATACCATCAGAGAAGCTTCCTTGTCCGATAGGGTAAATTAAGAATACTGCAGTTGCAGCAGCTACTGGTGCAGAGAACGCCACGAAGATCCATGGACGCATACCTAAACGGTAGCTAAGTTCCCACTCACGTCCCATCCAGCAAGCTACACCTAATAAGAAGTGTAAAACTACTAGTTGGTAAGGACCACCGTTGTAAAGCCATTCGTCTAAAGACGCAGCTTCCCAAACTGGGTATAAGTGGATACCGATAGCGTTTGAGCTAGGGATAACCGCACCTGTGATAATGTTGTTTCCATATAATAAAGATCCAGCAACCGGTTCACGGATACCGTCGATATCTACTGGAGGAGCTGCGATGAACGCGATGATGAAACAGCTAGTAGCTGTTAATAATGTAGGGATCATTAACACACCGAACCAACCGATGTATAAACGGTTTTCAGTACTTGTGATCCAAGAGCAGAAACGCTCCCATAAGCTAGTACTTTCTCTTCTTTGTAATGTTGCTGTCATAATGAGTACTAGAAAGAATAGGGAAATAGACTTCCTAAAAATAAAGGATTTGGCTTTGATAAATTTTTCAAATGCAATTACCCTTTTTTAACAGGTTGTAGATTTCGTATATGATAAGGGGGGGTTAACAGGAATGTCTACTAAGCTGTTTTTAATTGTTAGTAAAAAAACTTGTTGTCTCTTACTAATTTATATATCTGTTATGTTTAAAAATTCTTATGGGTTTATTTAAAAAATTTAAATTTATGCATGCGCACTATAATTCTCCCATCCTAAAGATTGCAAATTAGTTTTTCGACTTAGTGGTCGACATATTAAATCAAGAATATTTTTTGAATTGTTAAACCCATGTATTTGTGAAAATGTAAATTCAACAGACCATTTTGTATTTATTCCTCTTGCTTCAAGCGGGTTTGCATGTGCCATACCAGTAATAACTAAATCTGGATGAAGATCTTTTATACGTTCTAACTGATTATAATTATCCGGTTTTTCAACAATTAAAGGTAAGAATACATTTAGTTCTAAACAAGTTCTTTCTAACAAAAGTAACTCAGCCCCTTGATATCTTTTATCTAAATAAGGAACTCCTATCTCATAGACAATCATTCCTGCTCTTATTAAAAATCTTGCTAATGAAATTTCTAATAAGTTATCACCCATAAAAAAAACTGATTTTCCCTTAATTATACTTAAATAAGGGGATAATTTTTTCCAGCAGTTTTGTTCTTTTTCTTTTAAAAGTGGTGTTTCTTTATTAAACACAGAACAAATTTTTTCAATCCATGCACGCGTACCATCTGGACCAATAGGAAAAGGAGCACCAATAAGATTACACTTAACACGACGCATTAAGGTTGTTGCTGTTCTACTTAAATAAGGATTTATCCCGCATACAAAGTCATTTTCTTTTATTAAAGGTATTTCAGTATAACGTTGTGCAGGCAACCAACCATAAACATCGACTCCAAAATTTTTTAATTCAAATGTTAGTTCATTTACTACATTATTTGGAATCGAACCAAATAATATTAAATTTTGTTTAGGTATTTGATTATTTATGTTGAGTTGTTTGGTTTTTATGTTATTAGAATTAACTAATGAGGATAAAACTGTATCTTCACCCTGAGTAAAAGCATAATCTAGACCATTTGCTCGAGCAACTATTATTGGAATACCTAATTCAGCCTCGAGTTTAGGTGCAATCCCTTCCAAATCCATTTTTATAATTTCAGTTGTACAAGTACCGATCCAAAAAATAACACTAGGATTACGGTCCTTCTTTATTAGATTACATAAGCGTTTTAATTCTAAATAATCACTTAAGTGTGCTGATATATCAGCTTCTTCAAGTTCAGCCATAGCATATCTGGGTTCAGCAAATATCATAACTCCTAAAGCATTTTGAAGAAAATACCCACATGTTTTTGTTCCTATAACTAGAAAAAAACTATCTTCAATCTTTTGATATAACCAGGCAACACAACTAATTGGGCAAAAAGTATGATAATTTCCTGTTTCACATTCAAATTTAGTACTTGATTTGTTTAAATTTGGAGTTTTTAACATATATATTTAGTGTTTTAGGTCGTTTTTTATGAAATAAAAAGATTTAATTCATCTGCTTCATCTAAAGTGTTGTTATCTTTTAAATAAAAATCAGATAATAAAGTAAATAATTCCCTATCAGGTGATTCATTTGGTATTACACCTTCTGGTTTTGCAATTAGTTGATCTGCAATATTTAAATAATAATCACAAATGTATTCAAGAGAAGGTTCTGATTTTGCCATTTCAAAAAGTGTTTTTCCTCGAATTCTTGATATTCTAATATCTTCTATTAACGGTAAGACTTCTAAAACAGGTATGGGTACTGTTTGAATATATTTATCAATTAAATCACGAGTTGCTGTTCTATTACCAATTAATCCTGCTAATCTCAAAGAATGTGTGCGTGCTTTTTCGCGAACTGAAGCAGCAATTCTATTTGCAGCAAAAAGTGCATCAAATCCGTTATCAGTTACAATCAAACAATAATCGGCATAGTTTAATGGTGCTGCAAATCCTCCACACACTACATCACCTAATACATCAAAAAGAATAACATCATATTCGTCAAATGCATTTAATTCTTTTAGAAGTTTCACAGTTTCTCCAACGACATAACCACCACAACCTGCACCAGCTGGTGGACCTCCAGCTTCAACACAGTCAACTCCATTAAATCCGCGATAAATTACATCTTCAGGCCAAACGTCCTCATAGTGATAATCTTTTAACTGCAAAGTATCAATTATCGTAGGTATTAAAAAACCTGTTAATGTAAAAGTACTATCATGTTTTGGATCACAGCCTATTTGCAAAACTTTTTTTCCACGTTGTGCTAAAGCAACTGAGATATTACAGCTTGTAGTAGATTTTCCTATTCCACCTTTACCATAAACAGCTAGACGCATTTGTTTCTCCTGCTTTTTGAGTTAGAGCAAGCAAAATTTTTTTGATTGATAATAGAATAATTTTAAACGATATTTTATTTGAAAAGTTAACTTGTAATTTATTAAATTTTTCTGAATTTCTTAAGGAATACTTTATAATATGAAATTTTTAACCGGTCTAGGCTCAGTAGGATTCGAACCTACATTAGAAACTTAGAAGGTTTCTGTCCTAGTCCCTTAGACGATGAGCCCACTGGGTAGTACAGGATTTGAACCTGTGACAGTCTGCTTGTAAGGCAGAAGCTCTACCGCTGAGCTAACTACCCTTAAATTGTTTCCTTAAATTTCTTATACCACATTAAACTAATCTAGTATAAGAAATTTAATTTAATACTTAAATACTAAGTTTTTTGGAAAGGATTACGTGAAGGATCATTTGAAATAAATCCAAACCAGAATAAATAAATGAAAAAACTAATAACTGTGTAAACTGCGATTTTTAATGCTAACATAGTAATACAGACCTAGTGATATTAACAAAATCAATGAATTAGGTAAACTGAACCTTCCTTTTGCAAAAATGTTTCATTTTGGAACACTTTAGGAATTATGATAATATAAACCATAAAATTGTAAAAAGGTTTTTAAAAAGGGAGAGTGGGATTCGAACCCACGGAACCATCTCTAGTTCTTCTGATTTCAAGTCAGACGCAATCGACCACTCTGCCATCTCCCCAACAAGTAATCTTTTAAGACTAAAGTCTTAAAAGATAAATTTTTAACTATCACTGTAGAATAAAGTCAAAAGACTTATGATTGAAATTTAAGTGATGCTGGATTTGGGTTTCCACCAATTGATGTATCACGTTTTCCTACCGGAGAACGACCATCGTTAACTTTTTCAGGGAAAACACCATCAAACGGGTGTAATAAAGTAATATCTAAAGGTGGGTAAATTCGGAAAATTTTATAATTTGTAATTTTAAAACTTCTTAATTGAGCACCTAAAGCAAGACATTGTTCTTTTCGTGCAAAGTAACCTACATTATTTCCTACATTCATTCGAGCTGTTCCACCAGTAGGAAGTTCAAATAAAGACGCATCTTTACTTGTCCAAATGATAACATATTTTTCTTCGTTCTTTGCTGAACTTAACCATCCGCCAGTAGAACCTTCAAATACAGGGAAATCACTTTGTTTTAGCTTTAGACTCATAATATTTAATGACTTTTTTAGTCTTACTAAATAAGAAATACTGTGTAATCAAAAACTAAAATTGCTTATATATAGCGGGGAGTGGACTTGAACCACTGACCTTCGGATTATGAGCCCAACGAGCTACCAATCTGCTCTACCCCGCCTCTTATATTAGGATTATTACATCAAAATAATTAAATTTTAAATCGGATTTTAAAAAATAATACAGAAAACCTTTAACATCGGCGAGATTATTCTGTTTTTAAGATATCTTAACATTAATCATTATAATATTTTAAATATTAAAATTTACTTGATTTTTAAGAAATCCTTTAAGAACATTTATAGCTAAAAACACTAATTAAAAAAATAATTAGTATTCCTAGCAAAAATTTGTCAATTTCTTGATTTTTTGATTGTTCAAAACCAATAATTTTATTAGGATTTCTAGCTAGTACTAATCCAATAAACAAACAAGATTGACAAAAAATTAAAATAGCTAAGGCTGATCGCATAGTAAAATAGAAATAAAAGTCTATTTAGCTTGAACTCTTAGCAATAAGAATCCAAGAGAGATACCAATAAGTGTAATAGTAAAAGCTATTGCTCCAACAGTTATAATTTCTAACATATATACAAATTTTTAATAATTAATTTAGTTTAAATTTAAAAACCGTTTCTACCCCAAACTACCATTGCAATTGAGAACGAAAAAACTACAAGTAGTGTTGACCAACCCAAAGCGATTACATCCATAGTTTAATCCTTTTTAAATAAAAATTTAATTTAATAGTTTTATAAGAATTACTTTTGTTTTAACTATTAATTTTAACTCTCAACTAAAATTTTTCCAGTTTTACTAAGTACACCAGCTTTAATTAAAAAGTTTTTAACAGTTTGAGAAGGTTTTGCTCCTTGTTGAATTCTAACTAAAATACGTTCTTTTTTATATTCTAATTGATTTCGTAAAGGGTTATAATAACCAAGTTCTTCAATAGCCTTTCCATCTCTTCTAGCTCTACTTGGAGCTAATACAATTCTGTAACTTGGCGCATGTTTTCGTCCACAACGTTTTAATCGAATACGTAACATTTTTTCTCCTTTTTATCTTTGTTTATAAAGTAATACAAATTAAATAATAGTTATTTAATAAATAATAACTAAATTTCTAAATTTTTAAAAGCAATTGTCTTTCATTACAAGACATTTTTTTTATAAATTTTGCATATTCATAAGTTCCTTGTTCCCAACTTTGTCGAATGCTTAATGTAATAAATCCGCTTAAAAAATTAGTTATAAAATCCATTAGTAAATAAGCGAATAAAGATGCCCGACCACCAGGGATTAAGTTATCAAAAATTTTAAAATAAGGATCTGTTACAAAATAAAGGAACTCTGCTATAGGATTCTTATTGGGATTAATTGCAGGAAACCATTCAATAACTATACGTAAAGTAAAAAATAATTCATAAACTGCAAAAAAGTGATGAATTATAAGAATTGGAAGAATTAACCTAGGTGGGCTACAAAATAAAAGTTCGGAAGTTGTATGATATATTCTGAAAATAACACCTATTAACCAAAAGATTAAAGGAGCAGATACTTGAAGATTTTTTAGTAATGTTAATGATTTTAATAGTATTAATAATCTGTGATAAATTACTTGTATTAATAAATAATATCTCATTATAACAGGCGTTTGTCCTAAAATATTCCCTAACGGAAATACAAGTTGTTTAATTTTTCGTTTTAAATAAAAACTAAGTAAAATGAATCGTTTTCTTAGATAAGAAATAAGTCCCATATATTTAAACCTTTAAGAATGTTATCTTGGTTTGTATTTTTAATTTAATTGTAACGAAATATAAAAAAATTAAATGAAGATACGATAATTAGAAAGATTTTTAATATAAAACAATTCAAAAGAGGGTGAGTGACGGGAATCGAACCCGCGGATGACGGAACCACAACCCGTTGCCTTAACCACTTGGCTACACCCACCATGATATTATTTGATTAATTAATATACATTATTTTTATATCATAAATGTTATACTACAAATATTTTATCTAAACAATTGACTACTTGAAATTTTTTTGTATACTGATTCTAAAAATATTTAACGAACTATGGAGTAGATTACTATGTCTCGATATCGAGGACCAAGGCTTAGATTACAAAGAAGATTAGGTGTGCAATTAACACATTTAACAAGAAAACGCGTAAAAAATAAGAAAAAATTAAATAATTTACCAGGACAACATCAATACAATAGAAAAAAAATTCGTCGTTCTGAATATAGAATGAGATTAGAGGAAAAACAAAAACTTAGATTTAATTATTCAATTACTGAAAGTCAGTTGTTTAAATATGTTCAGGAAGCACGAAGAATTAAAGGATCAACAGGATTAATAATTTTACAACTTTTAGAAATGAGACTAGATACAATCGTATTTAGATTAAATTTTAGTCCAACAATTTTAAGTGCTCGACAGTTAGTTTCACATGGACATGTAAAAGTTAATGGAAGAGTTGTTACAATACCAAGTTTCCAATGTCAACCAGGTGATACTATTGAGTTAAAAAATAAAATAGTAACATCAGATCCAAAATACCAAGCAAATAATACTAAAGCAAGACGTTTTCTTCCATATCATCTTGCAGGTAGTCAAAAGGATTTGAAAGGAGGAATAAAACGTATTGTAGATAGACGTGATATTAAATTACCAGTTAACGAGTTGTTAGTTGTTGAATATTATTCACGTCGATAGTTTATAAAATTTGGGCAATTAATTGCCCAAATTTTCAATATATTCCTCATTCTGAAAAAAGGATAATCCTTTATCAAAAGCAAAGGCCTGGAGATTTTGGAAAAAATAATCAAACAATTCACGATTGTGAATAAAAAAAACTGCTTGCAATACACAAGGTTTTCCGTTGGCCCATAAGATTCTAATGTCTCTTGTTGAGTATATATGTTGATCAGTTCTAATTTCTAATTGATACAAACAATGAATATTATTTAGTTTATCCATTAAAAATTTAAGATTATTAAAGGTAAATGTAACTGTTCCAGTATCACCCAGTAGAGAACGGGTTACGCGAATATGATCAGGGATTTGACAAATAATTGTTGGAAAAAATTTAATAGTAATATTCATACAAATTTTTCTTAATACCTAGTTAAAAATTGTAATTAAAGATAAAATAATTATCAAATGATTAAAAATATAAGGAGCTTGTAGCTCAGTGGATAGAGCATATGGCTACGAACCATAGTGTCGGGGGTTCAAGTCCCTCCTAGCTCGTAAATAACTTTATTTGACTGATAATTTTTTCACATTTAATTATCCAAAAATTATATAATTGGGGCGTAGCCAAGTGGTAAGGCAACGGACTTTGACTCCGTCACTCGTAGGTTCGAATCCTCCCGCCCCAGGACTGAGATTTAAATTATTTTAACTAATATAAATAGGAGATAAAATTGTGAAAAGTTATTTAGCAGGTAAAGTTATACAATTTAATGAAGTTCAAAATCATTTGATCGATGGCATTAAATTAATATATCGTTTAATAAACGAAACTTATGGACCGATAGGTAAAAATATTTTAATTGATTCAACTAAGACAACAAATTTAGAGTTATGTAATAAAGGGTCAAGAGTTGTTAGTCAATTAAAAACACGTGATAAAAACAAAAATTTAGTAATTCTACTTTTACAAGATTCATTTCAAAAAATTAATAATGTTAGTGGTGATGGATCAAAAACTTTTTTCTTGATAACTTCATCTGTTATTTTAAATGGTTTTAAACATATCGCAAATAGAGTTGATACTTCTCAAATTAATATAGGGATTCAACAAACATTAGATTATAGCCTTATTTTGCTTTCTGAAAAAGCGGAACCTATACAAAATAAAGACGTATGGTATAAAACTATCTCTCAATTTATGCCAAATGAAGATAATATCAATTCAATGATTAAACAAATCTTCGAAAATATAGGTAAAGCTGGGCGTATTAAGTTAGACTTAACTCCTGGTTATAGAACTTCTGTTGAAATTGAACATGGATTACAAATAAATCGTGGTTATTTTTCACCTTACTTCGTTACTGATAGTAATAAAATGTTAATTGAGTTTCAAAATCCATACATTCTGATAAGTAAACAAAAAATTTCTTTAGAAGAAAGTCAATTAGTCAGAATTTTAGAATTATTGATTCACACTAAACGACCATTAATTATATTTAGTCCAGAAATTGAAGAAGAAGCATTATCAACATTAATTTTGAACAAAATTAATGGAATAATTGATTTAGCTTATGTTAAAATACCAATATTATTTGGATCTGATCGAAATACATTGGAAGATCTATCTGTATATACAGGTGCAAAAATAATCAGTAACTATACACAATGGAAATTATTCACATTAAATAATTTAGGGGAAGCTAAAAGAGTTCTAATAACAAAAACTAAGACAGCAATATGGTCAGATAATCCTATTAATAATAAATTAATTAACGAACGATCAAAGTTTATAAAAAATCAATTAATTTCAACAAATTCTATTTATGAGAATGAAAAATTAGAAGATAGGTATAAAAATTTCAATACATCTAATGCAATTCTGAAGATAGGTGGGGTTACAGACTTAGAAACTGAAGAATTAAAATCAAGAGTAGAAAATGGTTTAGTTCAATTAAAGGGGTGCCTTTACGATGGTATACTTCCTGGTGGTGTCATAAACTATGCATTAATTAATGAGGAAGTTGAAAACTGGTCACGTGCAAATCTTTATGGTGAGGGTCTAATTGGAAGCAAATTAGTTATAAATAGTTTTTTAAAACCATTTCAAGCTCTTTTAAATCAAGAAAGATTAAGAAAAGGATTATTCTCAAATGTTTCTTCTGATGATAAATCCAACGAAATATACAGACAAAAAATTATAGATTACCAAAGTGTGAAAAAGAGTATTAACGAATTTATTACAGAAAAAAATAACATTGAGTCATTTAAAAATATTAAAATACAAATACAAACAACATCTTCTTTAAGTCAATCTATATTGTCTATAGGTCATTTTATTATATAGATGATATACATTGACTTAGAAATTTAATATGTAAGCCGACTATAATAAAATTGGTATTTAATCCATGAATTAAATAAGGAGAAATAGACCTTATGACTACTGATTTGCTTCCAAGTTTTTTTGTACCTATTGTTGGTTTAGTTGTTCCTTTCTTTGCAACAATTTATTTATTTCTTTATATAGAACGTTAATTTTAATTAAAAACCTAAAGAATAGAAATTAATAATAATTTATTAATTTCTATTCTTTAAAATTGAAAAGAGATATTACATTGTTTATATTTTAAAGAGACAAACACTAAAAAAGAACTTCAAAAATAAAATAGTCTTTAATTATAAATTATATAGAATAGATTTTAAATATTTAAAATTTAGTTAAAGGTAAAATTTTAAAAAATTTTACCCTTAACTTTTAAAGTTTAAAGAGACGATCCTAAACCTGAGTATGAACCATAAATAAAGATTCCTACGATCGTGATTACCCCTAAACCTGCAACAAAGGCGACCAACCATAGAGGTACACGTCCAGTACTTGCCATAAAAAATTTCTCCGTTTATTTAAAATTAATTAATAGAAATTTTACTTAAACCTTTATGAATAAAGTTAGTAAATCAATTAGTTGAAAAAGTAGCTAGAAAATAATACTGCTAGAACGAAAATTAATAAAAGTCCCCAAAAAAGTGACGTACGGTTTAATTCTACAGGACTTGAATTAGGATTTGGTGTTGACATAATATACTCCTAACGTTGAATAAATTGCATTGATGTAATAGCACCTAAAAAGAAGATAGTTGGAACAGCTAATCCGTGAACTGCTAACCAGCGAAATGTAAATATCGGATATACAACAGGTTGGTTTGTATTTCGAATCATATCTTATAATCCTTTAGTTAAATCATCTAATTCTTGTTTAGCGTTAAAACGATCATTAACAAGAGGAACTTGTTGACGATCTTGAGAGAAGTATTCGTTTGGTCTAGGTGTTCCAAATACATCATAAGCTAAACCTGTACTAATAAACAACCAACCAGAAACGAATAATGAAGGAATTGTGATGCTATGGATAATCCAGTATCTAATACTAGTAATAATATCCGAAAACGGTCTTTCACCCGTTGAACCAGACATAATTAAATTAAGAATTATATAGATATTTAATCATTTCCGATTCTAATGTATTTAATAAAAAGCGGGTGGCGGGAATCGAACCCGCATAGTTAGCTTGGAAGGCTAAAGTTTTACCACTAAACTACACCCGCTACCAATCTATAGATTGGTATAAACAATTAAAAAGAATCTATCAATTCTTATTAAAATTTTTACGTTTTTCGCTGAATAATTTCAGTTGAAAATCCCATTTCTAATCCTAAATTTGTTACAAATAATTCAGCTTCATTGAATTTAGCTGGTTGGTCACTTGACCAAATAGGTATTTCCCTACCACCTTTCAATGCAAGAAAAATCGATTGTTTCCTATAAGGACTTTCAACATAAACTATTCTAATACATTGTAATTCCTGAAAATTATAAGAGAAGAACAATTTTTGGTTTTCACCTATATAGTTTTTGAAAGCTAAAATTATTTGTTGTGAAGCTTTTTCAAATTTAATTGTTCCAGCACCTAAATTTGAAATAGTAGAGAATAGAAGAAAACCTCCAAGAACTAATGCAGCACTTCCATACCCTATTAAACTAAAACTTTGTGGACCAAAAATAGGTAATTGGGTTGATTCTGAATAAAGCGTTGGATTTGTTTTTAAATCACCAAATGTTATAGGTGAAAATCCTATTGAGGCAAAAGCTTTTAACCCAACAATAAGTAAAATGATTGGTATGAAATAATTTTGTATTCGATTACTACCTTGTATATTAATTTCCCATTCTTCTTCGTCAAATTCGATCATTTAGCCTCCTAGAGCTAACTGTTAAACTAATATTTCCACAAAGGGTAAGAAATGATTGAATCACTACAAGCCAAATTAAATTGGAAATATTATAATAATAGTGCCATGTTAAAACGCAAGTAGCACTTAAAAAAAATAAAAAAAGTGAAGTTGATAGATTCAAAAATGATTTAATTTTTAGTTTATAACCATATATCCATAGGGTTTCTATACAAAAAATCCAATCAAAGATACTTAAACAATGAATGTAAAGTGTTTGAAATGATAATTTATTTATCATTACTTTTTTAATATTTTTTGAAAAAAATTTAATTACAGTTTAATATTTAACTAAACTAAATTAAACGAATAATTTTTAATCCTAAAAACAATGCTGAAGCTGCTGAAATCGTAAAAATTAACAAAATAAGATAGTATGATAATATTGTCATTTTAACTAGAACCTTTCTTAAATAAATTAATTTGTTGGAATACACTCATTAGAATTGAATGATATCTTTAATTATTATAATTAAATTTTAGAAATAATAATAAGTTATTAATAAGCTATAAAAATTTTTAATTATATAAGTTGTATAATATTGCTGGTATTTATAAAACAAAGAGAGATTATGGTCAGTTTCATTAAACCTTATCGTCAAGATCCTTTTGTTGGTCATTTAGCAACACCTGTTACAACTTCTGCATTTACACGTGCATATCTACGTTTACTTCCAGCTTATCGTCCAGGACTAACACCTTTTTCACGAGGAAGTGAAATAGGATTTGCACATGGATATTTCTTAGTAGGACCATTTTACACTTATGGACCATTAAGATCAGCGGAATTTTCGTTTAACTCTTTATCCGTTGGTGTTTTAGCAGCTTTAGCATTAGTCTTTATTTTAACAGTAGCTTTATCTATTTATGGACGCGTAACATACGATGTCTATGATAATGCGTTATTAATGAAACTAGTTCGCCAAAAACTAGGCAGTGAAACTACAAATTCAGTTCCACAAGTAAAAAGAACAAGTGAATTAGACAGTATTTTTGGCTGGCAAAAATTCTCTGAAGGGTTCTTCAGTGGAGGTTTATTTGGTACAGTAATTGCTGGCATCGGCATTGCTTTATACTCAACATATCTTTAAAATTATGAATTAGAAAATATTTGACTAAAATTCAAATATTTTCTAATTTGGCAATTTGATAAAATTTATGTTTTAATAAGAATTAGTAAAGGGTCGATGCCCGAGTGGTTAAAGGGGACGGACTGTAAATCCGTTAGCATTGCTTACGTTGGTTCAAATCCAACTCGGCCTAAGAATTTGTTAATTTTTTTTGAGAATTTTGTTGAATTTCAGAGTTTAAACCGATCATTTGTGAATTACTCTTACCTGGTGCAACCATTGGATAGCAATTTTCAGTTTCATTAACTTCAAAATCTATTAATAATGGTTTTTTACTAAACAATATTTTTTCCTCTATATTTCGAAATTCGGCTACATTTTTGACACGATAACTTTCAATACCATATGATTCAGTTAATTTTACAAAATCAGGCATACCGTCTTTCATTGAAGAATGTGAATATCTTTCATCATAAAACGATTGTTGCCACTGTCTAACCATACCTTGCCATTTGTTATTGAAAATTAAAATTTTAATCGGTAAATTATATTGAGCAATTGTTCCTAATTCCTGAAGATTCATTTGAAAACTTGCATCTCCACTAATACAGACAACATTAGCATCTGGATGTGCTAATTGCGCACCTATAGCAGCAGGTAAACCATACCCCATAGTACCTAAACCTGCACTTGACATCCATCTTTTTAAATTACATTTTAAAAATTGAGCTGCCCACATTTGGTGTTGGCCTACGTCAGTTGTAAAATATGCCTGAGGAAGTAATTCCGAAAGCCGTGTAACAATCTGTTGTGGTGATAAAGCACAATCAATATTCGGTACAACTAGTGGATAACGCTCCTTCCATTTCGTGATACGTTCACGCCAGAAGTGAGTCTGAGTTTTATCATAATTACTAGAAATACTAACTGCTTTTAGCATTTCTTGCAAAATAATTTTTATATCACCAAGTAAGGCTAAATGAGGTATCTTATTTTTACCGATTTCTTTAGGGTCTATATCAATCTGTAAAATTTGTGCTTGAGAAGCAAAATCTTCCAATTTTCCTGTAACACGATCATCAAAACGTGCACCTATTGCGATTAATAGATCACATTCACTTACTGCAAAATTTGCATAAGCCGTTCCATGCATACCTAACATACCTAAATATAAATTATGGTTTTCATGAAAAGCTCCTTTACCCATTAATGTTGTAGTTACTGGTATTTCAAACATTTCAGCTAAGCATAAAATCTCATTACGTGCTTCTGCTATAACAGCACCACCACCAACATACATTAAAGGTTGTGATGATTGACGTATTAAATTTAATGCGGCACGAATTTGTTGAATACTAGTTTGGAATAAATATTCATATCGCTTAAATTGTGTTGTTTCTTGTTGATATACTGGTTGATATTGATTAATTTCTTCTAATCCAACATCTTTTGGTATATCTATTAAAACAGGTCCTGGTCGACCATTTTTAGCTATATAAAATGCTTCAGATAAAATTCTTAACATATCTTTCACATTATCCACGACATAAGAAGTTTTAACAATTGGTAAAGTTATATTGTATATATCAACTTCTTGAAATGCGTCAGTACCAATAAAAGCACGGCCTACTTGGCCAGTTATAATGATCATTGGAATTGAATCCATGTCAGCAGTAGCAATCCCTGTAACTAAATTTGTTGCACCTGGACCTGATGTAGCAAAACAAACTCCAACTTTATCACTTGCTCTAGCATATGCATCTGCAGCGTGAGCAGCACCTTGTTCATGTCTAACAAGTATATGTTGAATTAAATTTTCTTGTTCCCATAAATAAAGTTCATCATAAATAGGTAAAATTGCACCACCAGGATAACCAAAAATTGTTTCTACACTATTTTGAACTAGACTATCTAATAAAGCAAAAGCACCTGTATGCACACGTCGAATTTGTTTTTTTATTTTCATAAAATTTTTTATTTTTAAAGATTTATATAAATTTTAATGATATTTTAAATTAACTAAAACTGCTTGATGTTTAAATTTTATAAAATTTTTTAAGTAACATATCTAATATTGGTTTTAAAGGACTGAATTCTTGTATTTTAACCATGTTCGTAGTATAGTATTGTATAATATTTTAAGAACAAATCGAAGAGTTACTATTATGAAAAAAAAAACACGTCGATCAGCTTTGAAGCGATATAAAAAAACAGGTACAAATAAGTTTCTTCGTAAAAGAGCTTATAAATCACATTTATTAGTTAAAAAATCATCAGCAAGAAAAGCAAAACTCTCAAAACCAATTGTTGTTTCGAAAACGGAAACAAAAATGCTTAATAAACTTTTTCAATAATAAAAAAAGGATTATATAATGGTACGCGTTAAACGAGGAAATACTGCTAGAAAATACAGAAAAAAAATACTAAATTTTAGTAAAGGTTTTCGTGGGGCACATTCACGACTATTTAGAGTTGCTAATCAACAAGTATTGAGATCA